ATGCTCACCAGCAGAATCATTCTATTATGAATGTGGAGACTTCAGTTAATACAAATTATCGACTACAGGCTGAATGAGGTCGAGATGCCGAGAACTTCGCATATTTTGGGTACCGCAGGGATGATGTGGAGAATACACTTCTGAATTCATCAATAAATTTTTTGAGTCAATTCCCGAATTGAATTTCCATCGGACCCAGCGTGTCGTAGTTTTATGTTTACAAGCTAAGGTCTTATCACATGAAAACTTCGATATATATCTCGATTTGCGTAATCCATCTTTGTTCCACGACCCGCTGTAATAAAGGGGAAGAACCTTCCAGAGATGCACAAATCGGTTCAGAATCTTACCATCTGGCAAGGTCGCCCAGTTCGATCGGCTAGTCGAACGTCCAGTGCCATCGCGAAAACCCCCTTCCATCATAAATCCGATTGAAAGAGAGGTTGGAACTTCGGAAAAGAATTCTTTGTTTATGTAGGCAGTATCGTACGACGCATTTGGAGTAACAGCCCAAACAATTCGATGTCTTGATCGAACACCTGATGTATAACCCGATGGAGATACAGAACCTTTCATTACGTTTTTAACACATATTTTATGCGAATGAAACCAGCAATGGGAATTGGATTGGACAAATGTCAGAATTTGATAAACCCACTTTTGTATCGAATCCTTGGTTCCCATAAGAACAAATGAAAAATGGTTTTTGTATCTTACATAGTGAATGCACGAGCCACCAACCGAACGAAAATCATCGTTTAATGAAATTAAATGGGATCTACAATTATCTTTTTCCTTTCGATCAATATTCTTTTGGTCGGATAGAGCAGCAGAATACTCTGACCCTGATGTACAGAACCGTTCCCATGGAGGCGATGGCAAAAACTCTGTCTCACGAATGTAGAAATTCCATAGTGGAGTGACCGGGCTTCCCCCCCTCTGAACAGACCGATATAGAGGCGGATTTCTACGCATATGTAATATAAGTCTTAATAGGTTTAAGAGTGAAACATCCTGGATTCGCCGACGAAACATTCGAATTAAAGTTTCAGGATGAGCAAAGTAGGAAGTTTTTGCTCCTAACAAGAAATTAGATTATGACAATCTGCCTTCCATAAAGAGAAATACAGAATGGATGGAACGGAAGGATTTCCATTCAATTAAGTTTTTGGATTGCGCAGGAAACAAAGTAGACATTTCAAGAACCAGACATGCCCCCTTTGTAAGCGCGTCGATATAAGGATTAATACATGACTCATCAAATGAATTTTGATGAGGTTTCAATAAGATTTCTGAATAGTCCTGGTGGCGTGCCTTTTTGATTAACCGTCTCACGCCGACCATGTTGTACTTCCCGGGACAATAAATATTCTCGACCGAATCGTATGGTTTTGCGAAACAACCGTAAGCGATTGAATGAATATCATCCTGAAAGAGGAATGGATATGAAAAACAATCCCGTTCAAAATTTAGTTCCTCTAATTCTTTCTGGAAATAACTGAGTCCAAATGGCAATCCGCGCGACATTCTCGTGTTAATAGCCTCTCATTGTGTTGTGTTCTTGTGTGAGCCAATCAATCCTGAAGGGTTGTGCAGTGCAGATCGTATGAAGCACCTATGCGCACTGACGAAATAATAGTTTTATTAAAAAATTTTGAGGAATAGGGCAAATTTAGGGTTGAAAGCGTTTATCCCTCGAATCCTTCATTAGTTACTGTCTTTTGCGTTTCTCGTTCCACTCGATCCCAGTTAGCGAAGATTTGACATCAAATCTTCCCGAAAAAGGATTTGATCGATAGATAGTATGTCCTTACATTCCTGAAAGCATTTATTTTCAATGGGATGAAGAATACTATGTAGACATAGTATGCCAAGACGAAAGAGGGATAGTACAGAAACATTTGCAATGCCATGGAAACGGGGTTCACGGTATTATCCTCCTGATTGTTAATTATTCTTGTTTTATGCAGGGTAAATATGGGTTGGACATCCCAACCTTCCTTTATGGTGATTATGGAGCGGCAAAGATTAGTGGTTCCGCTCCCCAAATTGACTATGGATTTTTCTTCATAGAAAATTGTTTTTATTCCCGATTACGATACTGTTACTGTTAATACCGTTGCCACCATTACTATTACCACTCAAGTTCCTTCGGGCAATAATACTTTGCAACGAAAGCTGGAACAAGAACAATCCCCCTTGGGTTGAAGGGGTTGGGAGTGGCGGTTGCTAAATTCCGAACGAACGATTTCGATTAATTCCCGAGTCACATGTGGCTTTCCACCGCATTTTTTTTAGCGGGGTTCTACCGCGATATCCAGAATTGGAGGATTACTCTGTTGTTGAATGCTTGGATTCTAGATCCAACTTGTTTGAGTGAAATATGGATCGCACACCCTATTGAATCAGAAATTATTACCATGAAATCTGGTTGGATCAGGGGCTAAAGCTCTCCCTAGCCGCGTACATTATGTCGATTGTAATTTCCGAAATATTGTTTTGTTTGGCGAACACCTCGGTTTTTCTCTTGATTTTGCTTCTCACAAAACCAGGGATCTTGCTAAGTTCCAATTGGCTTTCGGTGGTCCGTTTCGGATCTTCCTTATTGGATGACAGTTTTGTAACTACCCCTTTTGTATCGTGACCGCCAGAAACGTCTGATAGGTAATCCTCCATACCCGGATTGAATGAGTTATGAACTGAATCGGCTATTTGATTTGCTCCTTCATAACCCAAGAGAGGTCGATATCCCAGCGGAAAGTTCTGGATATGAACCGGTGAGGGAATTACTCCACACGGAATATTGATGCGTTTGCCGGTGTGGCGCTCCGTTTGAGTTCCGAATATGGCGGAAGGTTCGACACGAGCTGTTGCGTCTCCGACTTCGGTATGGTCTTCTGTGACTAGAATCTCGTCACATAAACCTTGGATCTGCTCGTTGAACCATTCGGTGTCATGCCTACGATGAGTGCCTGAACGACGAACGCGAATTCCCATTTCTTTGACGAGTATTTTGGTGATGGAAGCAGCATGGGTCGCATCCCCGGAAACCACTGCTTCTTTTCCAGTCGGATTCTGACAATCAATAGTTCTCGAGAACCAAGCTGCTTGTGAAACGAATCTAGTTTGGTTTACGACGTAGGGTTCGTAATCAACCCCCTTTTCCTTTTCCGATAAGACGGAAGCCCATGCGTTGATATACCCTTCGATTCGTCCAATGAAATCAGCCGCATCTGAAGGTCCCGCGGGAGTGATTGATACATAGGGCATCCCAAATTCTTTTTTCAAAAAAATTGCTGTCATTGGACCTGCTTCACGGTGAGGAACTGTATTGGACCAGGCTCTCGGTAAGTCTTTTGAATCTTTTAAGGACGCTCCCTCGGGAATTATTTGATTGATTAAGATTCCCGAACCTTGCAATAAACGTTTCAATTCGCGGCAATCATGTTGGTTATGGAAACCTGATGTAGATATTCCTATGATATTTGCTGAAGGCACATTTGTAACGGACCGATTCAATGCACCCTTTTCAATAGCTTTGTTTAGATAATGACGAACTGTCTGTTCCGAGGTCCTATCTGCCGCTTGAAGCTCATTCACTCAATAATGGTTAACATCTGCGGGGATTACATCAGACATCGAAGAAATCAAAGCCCGATTCACAAGATTTTGCGAATCTTCTTGCAATGTGCTAGAAGTACACGTAGGTGTCAAGACAATTAGATCCGGGCGTTATTCCTCATCCTTTCGGTTCATATTATTAGCAACCTTTTCTTGGGAACCACGTGCTAATACGTGGCGATCCGCTATACTAGCTGTTACCGGAGTGAAATCACGTTCTCTTTCTAACATGGAACGCATTACGTTGAGATAATCGTCTCCAAGGGGGGCGTGCATCACAGCATGCACATTCTTAAAAGAACTGGCGACTCGCAAAGTACCAATATGGGCGGGTCCAGCATACATCCAATAAGCTGATTTCATAAATCCTTTATCCGTATCTATATATGTACGTATGTACCCCATCGAGATACAAAAATGGATATTATATATTTTTTCTTTCTTAGTTTTGCACATTTTAAAAAGACTATACAGGAAACGCAGTAGCAAGTGAATATTAAACTGTATAATCATCTACTTAGTTTCATTTGTTAAAATTGAAAAAAGCAAATTTTAAGAGAGTATGAATAAACTGAAAAATCAAGTACTTACTGGAAAAAGCATTAGTTTATTGGAAAAAAACCAATACACTTTTGATGTTAATCCAGAATCGACCAAAACAGAAATAAAAGACTGGATCGAGAAATCTTTTGCAGTTAGGGTAAGGAATATTAACAGTCATCGATTACCGGTTAAGAAACGAAAGGGTAAAGCAAATTTCTATACATGTCATAAGAGAGTAATTGTCACTCTTCAAGGGAATCACTCCATCCCACTTTTTTTTAATGAACAAATTTCTTAAATGGAATCACCAAATGAGGGAAAAAAAAAATATGGCTATTTGATTATATAAAGCTTATACTCCTGGTACACGTAATCGATCTGTTTCAAATTTTACAGAATTGATTGAGCGGGAGCCCTACAAGCAGTCAACACACAAGAGTATGTCAAAAAATGGACGTAATAATAGGGGAATTGTAACTAGCAGAGGCAGGGGAGGCGCGCATAAACGTCTATATCGAATAATTGATTTTCAACGAAATAAAAAAAATGTTTTCGGGAAAGTGGTGGGTGTTGAGTACGACCCCAATCGTAATGCATACATATCTTTAATTAGTTACGCAGATGGCGAAAAAAAGTATGTTTCACATGCTTGGGGAATAAAAATTGGTGATGTTATAATATCCGGATCCGAAGCACCTATTTCGAATGGGAATGCCTCACCTCTGAGTGCGGTTTGAATAAGCGATTCACGCAATTGGATCTAAATCCAAAAATTGGGATTAATAATCTGGCACCAATTCGATCCTTTTTCTTCGATAGGATTTACCTATGGGAATTATCTAGATGGGAAAACCACAAAGGGATAGCAGCGGGTGACGGGATCCAGGAATGAACTATTACAACTGACCCGTGTTGGTACGGTAATACGGAGAAAGATAAATAACCTTTAATCCTAAGTGGAAAAGGCATCTACATCAAACATACAGATCAATAAAAAAAAATGAGAAAGGATGTTACTCATCCTTGTTCGGTATGATGGTCAGAGGCAAAACCGAAAGAATATCCTCGATTTATTGTGAGATAAAAGGATTCCTCATAAGTAAGTCTTTAGTAGTGCTAATATGTGGGAAATGTCTCCCAAGTTACCTTCAGCATTTAATTATGTTAGCGTGAGTCACTGAATTCATAAAATCCGTTAGCCAATTGAATCAAAGACAAAAGCCAGGTGACGGTAAAAACACCGAAGATATAATCGGAAAAGAGTTACGCCTCGGCTGATCACAAAAAAGAATAATAACTTACCCTATTATCTGTTATTATTAGTGGACGACGAAGCAATTCCAAATAGTCCTGAATCCGGAGAGCTGTATGCTTTGAAAGTAGCTTGTACAGTTCGGGAAGAGGCTTTTCCTGTTCTTTCTCTTATTACAATTTAAAAGCCCACTTCAACCAAAATACCCTTGGGTACAGTTATTCATAACGTTGAACTAATAGCCGGAAGAGGTGGACAACTAGTGAGAGCAGCTGGTACTGCAGCAAAAACGATTGCAAAAGAAGGGCGGTTAGCAACTCCTAGATTACCTTCCGGTGAAGTTCGTTTAGTATCCCGAAATTGCTTTGCAACTGTAGGACGAGTTGGCAATATCGACATCAGCAAAAAAGGTTTGGGCAAAGCCGGATCTAGGCGTCGGTTAGGTAAAAGACCTATTGTAAGAGGTACAGCCATGAATCCCGTAGATCATCCCCATGGTGGGGGTGAGGGCAGGACACCCATTGGCAGGGAAAAACCTTCAACCCCTTGGGGGCGTGCCACGCTTGGTAGAAGAAGTCGCAAGATCAAAAGATATAGTAATCCATCAATTCTTCGCCGTCGCAAGATTCATTGATTAATTAAGATATCGCATTGAACAGGAGGTAATTGACCATGGCACGATCATCGAAGAAAGGTCCTTTCGTAGCAAATCATCCAATCCAAACGATTAAAAATCTCAATTCACAGAAGGAAAAGAGAATTGTAGTGACTTGGTCCCGCGCTTCTTCTATAGTACCTATCATGATCGGACATACAATTGCTGTTCACAATGGAAAGGAGCACTTGCCTATTCATGTGACTGATCGTATGGTGGGGCATAAACTAGGGGAGTTCGTACCCACCAGAAACTTTAGGGGTCATTCGAAAAGCGATAAGGGGTCCCGTCGATAATGAAGGAATCATACATCACGAAAACTAAAACTAAATACGGCTGGAAAACGCAAGCAAAAGCTTCGCTTAATAATGTTCGTACGTCAGCTAGTAAAATTCGACGAGTTATAAATCAAATTCGAGGTTGTTCCCATGAAAAAGCACTTGTATTACTTGAATTCATGCCTTACAAAGCATGTTACTTCGTACTGCAATCAATCCTTTCTGCAGTTGCAAATGCTAGCAATAATTGTGATAACGGGTTCAACAAATCCAATTTTTTCGTTAGTGAGGCTCACGTGGATAACGCCACTTGTTTGAAGAGATTTCGGCCCCGAGCTCAGGGACGTGGTTACCCTATACGCAAACCCACCTGTCACGTAACTGTGAAATTAATGCTAAGAGAGACTGAAAATAAATTAATCTCTAGCAGCGTCGTGAATCGCGATGACTAACTAACCAAAAAAAAATCTTGGATACATATAGAAATAGACATAGGAAACATCCAATTAGGGGGGATTCATCACGGGAAGAAAAATTCATCCACTCGGTTTTTGACTTGGCATCAATCAGAAACACTATTCCCATTGGTTCGCAGAACCGAAGGATTATCCAAAATTCGTTGAAGAAGACAAAAGGGTACGTACTTGTGTTGAAAAGTATCTGAAAAAACGTATAAAAAATCGCTTTGATCATGATGGAATCGGACATATAGATATTGATAGGAAAACAGATCTTACAGGGATTGAGATACATACAGGATTTCCAGATCCATTGATTGAAGAGCATAATTCAGGGATTGATCAATCAAAAAATGATGTAAAAAAAATCTTTCATTTTGAAAGACAAAAGATTCGAGTGAATTTAAGGAGTATTTCTCAACCTTATGGAAATCCAAGAATTTTAGCGGGGTTTATCGCGTCACAACCAACAAATCGAGTAGCTTTTCGAAGAACAATAAGAAAAACCATTGAACTAGTGGGAGAAAGCGGTAACGAAGGGGTTAGGGCGCAAATAGCGGGACGCCCAAACGGTAGCGAAATGGCTCGAGTGGAATGGACCAGAGAAGGAAGGGTTCCCCTACAAACTATTAAAGCGTGTATTGATTATTTTCATCATCCAGCTCAGACGATTTATGGGGTTTCAGGTACAAAAGTATGGGTATCTCGCGGTTAGGGTGAATCAAAAATAAGGAAGACATTAAAGTCTTGGGCATGTTAATTTTAACATATTCTTAACCATTTTATTTTACTTTTGTAAAGATGGATATGAGGGGTTAGACATGTACCTAATCCCTCAAGTTTAAATCTCTTGATCAATTTTTGCTACGCTTAGTGTGCGACTCGCTTGAGCAAAATCCTTTTTTCGCCCGAATAAAAACAAACCCATCGATTAATTAATTTCTTGTTATCACTAAAAAAAAATTAAATAAATAAAAATGGAAAGGATATCGAACGTAAAAAGAAATAAAGGAATAAAATTAATTATTCGTATTTAAAGCTTGATGTGTCATACACGGAGTAGAAAATCCTTAACTTCGAAGAAGCTATGCAAATAAAGGGGAAAATCAATAAAGAAATGGACAAACCGTCTCACTATTTTATGTTCGTATGGTTAATGGATGAACCCTCAAGGGATATCGTAGTATAGCACGATGGAAGCACGGTACCGGACCCATCAATAAAATTTGCATCGTTATGCAAAAGCGGAGCTATGAGTCGGGGTACACTGACGAAAACGACTCGGTGATATGATGGGTGGGAATTATCAAGCTCAGCCCCATCACGGGGAGGGAACCCAAGCGTCAACGAAAATAAGGATTACCAAAACGAGGGAACCTGCGAATCTAGCGGTGTTAATCACCATTGGTTCGTTCGGTAGGATAGCGAGAAAAAACAATCTCTGCCAAATGGAATCTAACGTAAGTTGTTTCAAATGATGAAGCAAAGTATGAAGTGCACTCTCGCTTGTGGATTCTTCAATTAGTTAATGGATAGTGGAGCGTTGATACATAGAACTATTTCCATCCCCTATTTATGGTGGTGAAACGACTCTCTCCTTTCTGTATAAAAAAATTTATTCAGATAAGTAAACCTACAAATAAAAAGAACTATGAGTAGCCAGATGATGCTAAAACATCACGTCCGGTTCCGCACCAGGGATGGAACGAATTCGTGGCCACCGACTGTAACCCCAAAAGAACCAAATTTCGTAAGCAACACAGAGGAAGGTTGAAGGGAATCTCCACTCGTGGTAATTCTATTTGTTATGGACGATTCGCACTTCAAGCACTTGAACCCGCATGGGTCACAGCCCGGCAGATAGAAGCAGGTAGAAGAGCAATAACTCGATATGCTCGTCGGGGGGGCAAATTATGGATACGCATATACCCCGATAAGCCAATCACTATGAGACCCGCTGAAACACGTATGGGCTCCGGTAAGGGATCTCCCGAGTATTGGGTCCCCGTTGTTAAGCCAGGACGAATTATTCATGAGATAAGCGGAGTATCAGCGGATGTAGCCAGAGCTGCCATGGAAATGGCATCCTACAAAATGCCTGTGCATACTCGAATAACTAGTAGAATCGGTTCTTAATATAAATGAAAAGACGCCTCCCTACCGAATTAATCAGTTAGAGACCATTAGGAATATGTCACGTATGCAGATCGATATCTGCGAGGGGGGTTTCTGCCCGTATAATTTTTGTTTATTAGAAAGAGATTAATCCATATTTTAGATAAACATATATTGAGGGGAGGGCCAACCGATACAAAAATTGCTTCAGCTGTTTCCAATTGCAAGAAGCTGTCAAAACTTAGTTTGATATTTTTCATACATAAATCTCTCAACGTTTTTCCTGTCCCAAATTTCAATTTCATTAGGTTAACCACAAAAAACCAACAAGTAATAGACACGGAACTCAGTAACGAGGTCATCGCTTTTGGTGTCACCAATAAGACAGACAAAGCAGTCCGTTATTTTACAAAATCAATATAATAGGAGATGTGAGGCAAAACCACTCACCTATTTTTTTGTCTTGGCGTATGCATAAACATAAGTATAGTAGTTAATTATTGTGTATCTTTATATTTTACCTCCTGATGATTAAATGATTCAGTCTCAAACTTATTTGGATGTAGCTGACAACAGTGGGGCTCGTAAATTGATGTGTATCCGGATATTGGGAACTAGCAATTGCGAATACGCAAATATTGGTGATGCAATAATTGCCGTGGTTAAGGAAGCCGTGCCTAATATGTCTGTCAAAAAATCAGAGGTGATTAGGGCAGTGATAGTACGCACTCGCAAAGGGTTGAAACGTAAAAATGGAACAGCTTTGGAATCCGATGACAATGCAGCAGTTGTTGTTAATCAAGAAGGTAATCCAAAAGGGACAAGAGTATTTGGTCCGGTAGCTAAGGAGTTAAGAGAGTGCAATCCCGCTAGAATAATTTCGTTGGCCTCGGAAGTGTCACAGAAGAGCAGTAAAATGACAAATAAAAAACAGTTTTTTAATAAACTAATTTATTATTGTATTTAATGCTTCGATGCAGGGAAGAAGCGTAGAAGCACTTCAAAAAAAATATGGGGTAATTTTAAAGGGAGTTAAAGTTTTACTATTAAATAATATTTACACTAGTATATTCATTCATATGTGGATATGCAAAATATAAAATATCATCTCGAAATTAGTTACTCCCAGTCATGACTAACGATCTAATTTCCACTACAATTGTTACTACACAAAATGCCAATATGAAAAGGGGTTCGATTATTCGAATACCAGCAACTGGGGTTACCAGAAGCATCGCGCAGGTCTTACTAAAAGAAGGTTTCATAAAAAATATTATGGAACATAGAGAAAATACAAAATATTACTCGGATACAGGTTTAATCTACAAGGGTAGAAGGAAGAAGTCACATATAACGGCTTTCAAACGCGTAAGCAGACCCGGATTAAGGATCCACTTGGCCCACCAGCAAGTTCCAAAAGTTATGGGCGGTATAGGGATCGCAATCCCATCAACATCTGAAGGACTTGTGACAGATCGGGAAGCTCGTCGGAGGAAGATTGGAGGGGAGATATTTTGTTACATCCATCAAAGAAAAAAATGGCTTAAACATAACAAGAAGTATTTGTATTGATATATCGGTATCCTCTCATTATTTTCAGTACTGAGCCATTAAGCTGGACGATGCGGTATACAAATTAATATGAGTATCAAATAACAATATTGAAACGGTAAACTTCGGATCATGAAGAAGCAGGGTTTAATCGATATGGAGGGTATAGTCACGGAGTCACCACCCAATGCAATGTTTCGCGTATGTTCAGATAACGGATGCCAGGTTCTAACTCACATATCGGGAAAGATCTGACGTAATTCCATAAGGATACCACCAGGAGATAGAGCAAGGGTGGAACTAAGTCCTTACGATCTCACTAAAGGACGCATCACGTACCGCTTCAGAAGTAAACGGACAAATGGTACTCATCAATGAAACGGGTTTTCAGTCCACCTCTGGACTGGGATTGATTGCTTTGTAATTGCCTCTCGTTCAAATAGATCCACTAAATTTATGATATGGAAGAATATAAAAAGCAAGTAAGCAAAGCTCGTCCAGTCTTTCAGAAGCAATCACCAAATTAGTCTGGAGTTACAGATACGAAAATTCGCGCCTCTATTCGCAGAATGTGTGAGAAGTGCCGATTGATTCGTAGACGGAGACAAATCGTGATAGTGCGCGTTAATCCAAAACACAAGCAAAGGCAAGGGTGACAGTTGCAGTGTCGATCAAGAATGATTCCTGCAACCTGGTCCTAATCTAATCCAATATTTAGGGAAAAGAATCAAATAATTATGACGAAAAAAACAAATAAAATTCGTTCGCATGAGGGGAAACAAGGGGTACCGAAAGGAGTAATCCATATCAAAGCAGGTTTTAACAATACCATCGTTACTGTCACGGACGTCCGGGGATAAGTTGTTGCTTGGTCCTCTGCTGGTGCTTCTGGGTTCAGGGGCACGCGTAAGGGCACGCCGTTTGCTGCTCAAACCACAGCTGAAAACGCCATCCGTTCATCAACGGAACGGGGTATAAGACAAGCAGAAGTAATGATAAGTGGTCCAGGTCCTGGGAGAGACGCCGCCCTACGAGCCATCCGCAGGAGCGGCGTGACTCTGAGTCTTGTGCGTGATGTAACACCTATGCCGCATAATGGTTGCCGACCTCCGAAAAAGAGACGTGTATAGCAGTTAGAATTGTAAAAATAGTAAAGGATCTTGCTACGACAAAGGATGGATTTTTGATTCCTAATCAAGAGATTCAATGTAAATGTGTAGAATCCAAAGTAGAAACTGATCGTCCTCATTATGGTCGTCCCGCTATATCTCCCTTCCGAAAAGGGCAAGCTAGTACTATAGGGATTGCGATGCGTAAGGCCTTGCTCGGAGAAATAGAAGGAACCGGCGTTACACGTGCTAAATCTGAAAAAATAAACTGTGAGTATTCCACAATAACGGGTATTTGAGAAACGATACATGATACTTCGGTCAATTCGAAGGAAATTGCACTTAGAGGAAACTTTCGTGATATTTAAGAAGCTTGTATCTACGTAACTGGTCCCAAAGAAGTAACAGCTGGTGACATATCACTACCATCCAATGTGGAAGTGGTCGATCACTTACAGTACATAGCGACCATCACTAAACCAGTTTCCATAAGAACCAATTTAAGACTTGAAAAGGGCTGTGGGTATCGCATATCAGATCCAAAATATGAAGATGGGGAATCCCGTGTTGATGCCGTATCCATGTCCGTCCGAAGCGTAAATCATAGTATTCATCCGTTTGAAAATGCTGAAAGAATGAGGGAAATACTGTTCCTCGAGGTATGGACTAATGGCAGCCCGACTCCGTGCGAGGTATCAAATGAAGCTTCCAAGAAACTCATAGATTTATTCAATCCCTTTTTAAACGTGGAGAAAATGGTCCCGTCTAAGGGGAATGATAATCCATATGATGTCGCAATACAATCTTTTTGTAGCGGTACCAATGATTTGGCGAAGGAAATTACGCTGAGGAATACATTTATTGATCAATTGGAATTGCCTTCGAGGGTATATAATTGTCTCAAACGCGCCAATGTAAATACAATCACGGATTTATTAAATTATACTCGAGAAGACTTGCGAAAAATTAATAACTCCGGAAAAAAATCCGTTGACCGAGTATCAGAAGCTCTGTGGGAGCGTTCATCCATCAAATTACCTAGTAAATCAAAGAAGGGATAAACTCGTTTATTGTCCACATAAATCCCCAGATCTAGGGAGTCTTGTGGCGAGACGGGTACTCCCTAGCTCTACTAGCTAGGGGCAAACCGATTCATCCAATGGAAGGGTGTTATAAATATAAAACACCCTGATTAAATCAATTTTAGAATAGTCCTAGAGTTAAAGATTTTTCAATGGGTAGAGTTGCTCCAATTCCCAACCAAATAGCTACTGCAGTGCCAGTTATAAAAACCGTTGTAGCAACCGGTCGACGAAAAGGATTTTGAAATTTATTCACATTTTCTATAAAAGGTACAGTCAACAAACCTGCTGGTACTGATGCCATCAAAAGAACTCCTAATAACTTATTAGGAACTGTACGGAGTATCTGAAATACAGGGTAGAAATACCATTCAGGTAATATTTCTAACGGAGTCGCAAAGGGATTTGCCGGTTCACCAATCATTGAGGGCTCTAGAACTGCCAGACCTACGGTACAGGCAATTGTCCCTAAGATTACCACGGGAAATATATAAAGAGGATCATTAGGCCAAGCGGGTTCCCCGTAGTAATTGTGTCCCATACCCTTGGCTAATTTTGCTCTCGAAATGGGATCATTCAAATCAGGTTTCTTTATTATTAGGAAGGATGCCTCACCCCCATAAGAATCGGACGTGGGAGTTTCCTACCATCCGACTCAAGCTATTGTTTATTAGTATTTATACTATTCATTCTATATACACAATTAAATACTATTCACTGTAAATTATATGTGTTCATAAAAAGCTTCGCAGTATATATATATATATCGCTTGTCATCCAAGTCAGCTTGAATGCAGGAAAAGGCTTGCCTCCTGGATAATCTGCAAACCATACTTGTGGCTACCAATTAAATAATAAATAATTGGGGGCAAAACAAATATGGAATTTTTACCCGTTGGGGGTTTAGCTTATAGTTTCTTTAAATCATTGTTTTACTCCGATAGTCCTTTTTTTTTTAACTAGTGATGCATTGAACGCAAAGGAAATGTATGTATCCAATGAACCATTCAATTTGCAATAACTGTGTGGAAAATAGGATCTGACGAAGCCTCAATTTTTGAATTTGATCATGGGAATATTTCTTCAGAGACTTTTTCTATATCCAGGTTTTAATCCCCAATATTAATATCAGGAAGAATTGGCGGGGGAAACTGCATCCACGCGTGCAGTGCCTGAAAAACTATTTGCACCTATGCCCCAAAACGAGTCACACACTCCCATGATCCAATATTTTTCCTTTGGACGCTTCAATTTTGCTTGTTACCCCACTGAGTTGGTAACGTTATAAACCACCAAAAAATCCTTTATCTTTTTCAACAGAAGGGACTAGTGGCAATGGTACAACAATTGGGGAAATCCAAAATTTTCAAACCATTTCAATGAATAAATGGAACAAACATTTTAATAATTATTCAAATTGAATTCTTAACCTATTTATAGGGGACCCGAGATACCTTGTTTGCGAATCATTAAGAAATGCATTAGCGTAGAGACAGCAGTAAGGAGGGGTAACACGAAAGTGTGTAAACTATAGAAACGAGTTAAGGTGGATTGACCCACACCAACGCTGCCCCGTGATGATTCGACTAATGAGGATCCTATGACTGGAATAGCTTCGGGTACACCCGTCACAATTTTTACTGCCCAATAACCAATTTGATCCCACGGTAAAGAATATCCGGTTACACCAAAAGATACGGTTGATACGGCTAAAATTACGCCGGTAACCCAAGTTAATTCACGAGGTTTTTTGAATCCACCTGTAAGATAGACGCGAGATACATGCAAAATCATCATTAGAACCATCATACTTGCTGACCATCGATGGACAGACCGAATCAGCCACCCGAAATTTACTTCGGTCATGATGTACTGAACTGAAGAAAAAGCTTCTGTAATTGTTGGGCGATAGTAGAAGGTCATCGCAAAGCCAGTAGCCACTTGTACCAAGAAGCGAGTCAACGTGATTCCCCCTGAGCAATAGAATATGTTTACGTGAGGAGGTACATACTTGCTTGCAATGTCATCAGCAATTGCTTGAATCTCAAGACGCTCTTCAAACCAATCATATACTTTATCAAGGTGGGTGGGCCTTATCAGGTTCCCCCTTCAAAAACTGTACGTGGGTCTTTATCCTCATACGGCTTAGACAAAAAAGAAGAGGTAGAAAATACTTACTCAGCCATTACATGAGACACGCTTATTTACATAAAGCAATGAACAATAAAATTATGATTTGATGCATTTCCTTTCGTGTTCTAAGTAATAAAATTTATAAAATCACTGAGGTAGTTTCATTAAACTTCCTTTTGCCTTAATCCCGTGTAAGCTTCATTTTCCTAGTTGGGAAATGGTGAGACCGATAGCCTCCTGGGAAATCTTATTGTTTCACCAATAGACGTATCAAATTTGAATTGGAACTAGAAATGGGTGAAACTTATCTCGTTCCAATGCCGGATCAAAACAGGTATGAACCTTAGATTCTCAAAGTACCGCGGGAGATTACTCAACAAAAAAAAATTGATGGGTAACAATTTTTTTTTTTATTTTGAGTTGCCAAGTATCAAACAGCTTGGTGCCTTGCTTGCTCCGCTTGAGAAAATATTATAATGGATAACTTATTTGTCTCTTTCCTACTTCCGTTGCTTGATTGAGATTTGCTTCCTCCGGCACCTGTGGTATTACCACAAGGTCTCAGTGGCATATTCATACAAATTAATCATGGTTAGTAGTTTTGGAATGAGCAAAAGGTTTCCCGCGCTACGACTATTAATCGCCTTCGATTTTAAATCAGCGGAATACTTGACTTTTTACTTTTCATTTCCTTCTTCATTGAGCAAAATTGGTTATGGCGAGTCGCACACCCGTATTATCAAAATCATCAATTGGAAGATTCGCACAACTAAACCACCTTATCGATATGAGGAATATATTATTGAACCCTTCTGTTACTAATAACAGAAGGGTTTAGATGCGTTATTTGATCCCTACTCCTTTTTACCAACTTACGGAAATGTCCTCTAATATAACAGAAGAGTTATATATTTCTGAAATAATGACTAAGAAAATTGCAAATAAGGCCATGAAAAGCCCCATGAGGGGGGTCGTTCCCCAACCGGGCGCAACTTTACCATATTCTGAATTGAGCGGTTTCAAAAAGATTCCCAAACCACTGATTTTGGGTTTTCCACTAGGAGCGCTATCAACAATCTTTGTAGCCATAGACCTATAATTGATTAGGAGCCACTGACTTTATATACTGCTAAACTGGGAATACATTTGTATTCTTTGGATCGAAAATCTATTATTACCGTTATTCCTTAAACTATTCAGCGATGGAAACCGCGACTTCGGTAACTACTCTCATATCCTGCTCACTCGTCGGTTTCACGAGTTACGCCCTATACACTGCCTTTGGTCGACCATCGGCGGGACTTAGAGATCCTTTCGATGAACATGAGGACTAGTTGAACCCAGAGACCCTTCTGAAAATAAAAAATAAGGGGGTCTCTGCTTCCCAAATCAAATTCTCTCGATTGCGTAAATACACAATAGTGTTTCGGGGGAGTAAGAAGAGAAACTGAAAAAAAAAAATAAATGGCAGAATATTACATCATGTCTTTTATTTTCCCTTGGTAGGAACCTTGGGTGGTTCCCGAAAAAGAATAGCGAAAGATATTATACCCAAAGTGGCTACCAGCAAAAATGTGTAAACCAAAGCTTCCATAAATTCATTTGTAGAATGATATTTCGAGGTTAACTTTCATACTAATAATGGAAAACCCTCATTCTTAGGACTGTTCAAAAATCATTTTTCCATTTGTTTTTACTAGATTTAGATTTTTACAATCGAATATGAGGATAAAACTTCCCAGTTCGATTAAAGAGATCAGTCAATTTGAAGAGAAGTGATATTTAGAAATTAAAAGCTTTTTTTTATAAAATAAAAATTAAGCTTCAATTTTTATTTTTAGCGTCCCTCAAACGATTTGTCTCTTAGTACTTGGATCCCCCAACTTTTGAAACGTTCCAAATTCAACTTAGGCGTCTAGATCAGGATCGATACCGGCAAACACATCCCTAAAGAGAGTTCTCGCACCGTGCCATATGTGCCCGAAGAAAAAAATGAGCGCAAACGTGGCATGACCCAGGGTGAACCAACCTCTAGGACTACTTCTAAAAACACCATCTGATTTGAGAGTGGCGCGATCGAATTCAGATATTTCGCCTAATTGAGCACGTCTAGCATATTTTTTTACCGTCGTAGGGTCACTGAAACTTGTGCCGTCTAACTCACCTCCGTAAGACTCAACACTCACACCAACTTGTTCGACACTGTACTTTGACTCTGCCCGTCTGAACGGGACGTCAGCCCTCACAACATCCCCCTCATCCACTAGAACTACGGGAAATGTCTCAAAAAAAGTTGGCATGCGGCGTACAAACGATTCGTGACCCTCCTTGTCTTTGAAGATGGCATGACCTAGCCAACCGACGGCTATTCCGTCACCATTATCCATTGCACCTGCTCTGAACAAACCGCCTTTGGCCGGATTGTTGCCAATATAGTCATAAAACGCTAATTTTTCAGGAATCTTGGACCAAACGTCAGACAAGCTATAGCCTTCGGATCTACCCGAACGAATTCTTCGATCTATTTCTTGTTGGAAATACCCTTGATCCCATTGGTAACGTGTAGGGCCAAACAATTCAATAGGAGTAGCGGCAGAACCGTACCACATGGTGCCGGAAACTACGAAGGCGGCAAGGAAGACGGCAGCAATACTACTAGATAATACAGTTTCGACATTTCCCATGCGTAAGGCTTTGTACAAACGTTGAGGAGGACGAACACTTAAATGGAAGAGACCTGCCAATATACCTAGCACGCCTGCCGCAATGTGGTGGGAAGCTATGCCGCCGGGGGCAAATGGGTCGAAACCTTCGGCTCCCCAAGCCGGATCCACAGGTTGAACTTTTCCAGTCAATCCATAAGGGTCCGATATCCAGATACCAGGACCAAATAAACCAGTTACGTGAAACGCCCCAGAGGCAAAGCAAAGTACTCCTGACAGGAATGGATGAATCCCAAATATTTTTGGTAAGTCTAGAGATGGTTTGCCTGTACGTTCGTCACGAAACGAGTCTAAATCCCAGTATACCCAATGCCAGATAGAAGATAGAAACAATAAACCGGATAATGTGATATGGGCTGCAGCCACCCCTTCATAGCTCCAAATACCTGCGTCGGTTACGGCGTCCCCCGTGATACTCCAACCTCCCCAAGACTTGGTTATTCCAATACGAGTCATAAATGGTATGACGAACATACCTTGCCTCCACATCGGGTCAAGAACTGGATCGGATGGGTCAAAAACTGCGAGTTCATACAAAGCCATTGAACCGGCCCAACCAGCAACCAGAGCAGTATGCATCAGATGTACAGCAATAAGACGACCGGGATCATTCAGTACAACAGTGTGAACGCGATACCAAGGCAAACCCGTGAAAAACCTCTTTCTCCTTGAGAATGAATAGACATTGTGTGAGTTTCTCGCGTTGTAGGCTTGTACCGTAAATGAATGTGTAGAATAAGCAAGAAGAAAAAAAAATAATTTTCCAGTATTACATATTCATTTTAGGAATCTAATTAAACATTGCTCGTAAACACAAGTTACTAAATTGGTTCGAGTCATGGAGACTCGAAACGAATCTTCTAGTCAAACTCTATTACCAAAGTATTTTTTTTTATATAAAAAAAAAATACATGGATATCTTAACATCCAGAGTATTTGCTTAACAATGCGGGGATTGGTCCCATCCTACGTACAATATTACTGATTGAATACCGGATGAAATTTTTTTTTCACATCTAATAGATTAGCTCTTCGACCAATTGTCGTCCAATGGTCATAACAGATTCATAAAATGCATAGACAAATTGATATAAAGAGGATAGAGATCACCCACGTCTTCGCCCTGGAGATAATCCAAAAGATAAGCAGCTATATGCCAATTGGTGTTCCGAAAGTGCCCTTCCGTCTACCTGGAGAAGAGGATGCAGTTCGGGTTGATGCATAGTAAATAAAATCCACCAAATGTATCGAGACATACATATGGTGCAACCCCCACCCCCCCATTCACCATCCGATCGGTATGGCAACATGCCATTGCCCCGCAAATAACCAAGTGAATTTCAAGTAAGCAATCGCGTGGTTACGAAATAACAAATCCGGCAGGACGTTCCTAATCGTTATAATCCATGGCTAGTAAGAACCAACGGATTATTCAGGCTTCGGTTACTAATTCTGCAAAATCGGTAATGACTGAATCGTATTTTGAATAACGTAAAAAAAAAGTAATGAAATAAGTCCCTGAATTAAATAAGTAGTGAAAATGTTCAAATACTACGCTAATTTATTTAGGGAAAATAGATATAAAATATAAAAGGGAAGATGGAGTCATTCGTTCCATACATGCGAGTGAAGATCGGATCGTCACCCCCGAAGTAGAAAACGAGCCCAAAGATTTTTTATTTGGAGTTAGCCACCACAAATTATTGATTGCACCTTTTTTTTTGTGCATCGACTACGGTGCATTACAGTCCAATTCGATTAACGAATCGGAAACTGAAGAACAGGTTTGGGACGGTAGCATTGGAATAGGGAGGCGTGGCATTAAGCGATGCTGGAGAGACTGGCAGAAACTTGTGAGTTTTTCAGAGATGAGGCACTGATAAAAAAGAAAAAAAAATGAATTTTAAATTTTCCCTATTGTTTATCCATGTCCCAGAACTACACTCTAAGGAGCCGTATGTTTCTAATGAAACTTCTACGGTTCACAGGGAGGGAAAAAGCCCATCCCAATCAACCGGCTTCATCGGGAGAGATTACCTTTTTCGGGTCAACAAATCGATGACGAGATCGCAAATCAACTGATTGGTATCACGATGTATTTAAACGGGGAGGATGGAACTAAAGACATGTACTCATACGTGAATTCTCCTGGTGGAGCCGTATTACCGGGAATATCCATTTATGACGCTATGCAATTTGTAGTACCGGATGTACATACAATTTGTATGGGACTAGCTGCTTCCATGGGATCCTTCGTTTTAACGGGGGGGGAGATCACCAAACGCATAGCGCTGCCCCACGCTCAGCGCCAGTGGTTTGTATGGCACTAAATTATGTCTCTGTCCAATTAATCCCAGTTAATCCGGATGATTATAGCATGGCATTCAAATCTTGACAAAGTTCCTTTAGGTTGGTTGTCCCAACAAAGTAACATGTTGAGATTGCAAAATAAATGGAATAAATTGTCATTGGGTAAATTCAACCCTGATTAAATGGTTGAATGCTTCAGCGTCACGAAAGTCAAAAAATAAGATTCGGAATTCTTATACAGTTCCTTATGAGTTGGGAGGAAGGGGGTTGCCCCTATCTTCATAAAAAGTTTGACTAACTTTTACGAGTTCTTATAATGCATCACTTATGCGAAGTGTTTTTTGCAAACTCCGGGATTGCTGGGGAGCAAAGCAACGGGCCATCATAGTACCTCAGGGAAGGATGGTGACTGGTATTTAGGATGAATTATTTATAATCTTGAGAAGTAAAAGGAGCTATTAACCAGTTATGTAATTAGTGACTCCTATTTATGTGGTTAGTGAAGCTAATTCTTGCAAGTGCTCTTCCTTAGTTATCCAGACACGGAGCCGTATGCGGATGAATCTGCTTGTACGGTTAGCATCAGGAGACGTAGCGACGTAGTCTTTCCGTCACTAGGGTTATGATTCATCAACCCGCCAGTTCTTACTACGATGGGCAAGCGGGAGAGTGTGTCATGGAGGCAGAGGAGGTTTCGAAACTCCGGGATTGTATTACTAAAATCCATGTGCAGCGAACTGGTAAACCCCTGTGGATGATTTCTGAAGACATGGAGAGGGATGTTTTCACGTCGGCTGAAGATGCAAGGGATTATGGCATTGTCGATTTTGTGGCGTCCGAAAGTTCTACAGATTCAAAATCAATTTGGTAATGGACTTTAGACAAAGTGTTATGGGTCGTTTCAATGCGGAAAAATGTAAAAGTTCTCTCCACTGATTTGCAATCTAGATACAGGTGACAGAAAAAGTCATTTTCATATGATTGTCCAGGGAATAAAAATATTGATTAACCGAATAGGAGATATCAAATCTGAACATACTATATTTCTGTGAAATTGAATATACTCTTTTCGTTATTCATAGTTCCCAATATCATAGAAAAATAGTGCAGTTTTCAAACAAGTAAATTTTGCATTTGCAGGACCCTTTGTTAGTACAATGGTTGAAAACGATTTGAACCAATAATTTTGCTTGTCTAGTAGCCGTGCCAACCAGTCAACAACTTATTAGAAGAGCCAGACAACCCGTTACGGGTGGAACAAAATCCCCAGCCCTTCAGGGGTGTCCCCAACGTCGGGGAGTATGTACCAGGGTGTATGCGTGACGTGTTTGAGTCGGGAACTAACTCAGTGAGGATCTGTGCGGGAATACACTCCTTACTCATCGGGGGAAGTCAGATATCCATCTCTTTTAGCAAGGGATAGAGGGGGGTTCGTGGTTACAACCGGTGCAAATCCGATCATCTCGATGAGAGGTGAAACAGCACCCATTTACATAAGTAATCAGAGAAAATTGTAAAACAAAACGGGGATAGCGGTTACTCTTTTTTATGTTTCTGCTGCAGTGGCTGCATAGACGATATCGGTGATTAGGGATCATTCAGTTGTTTGAAGAATTTCCGGAATGAAGTACCGTTACCATACGCAAAGTGGTTCCCACAAAAAATATCTTTGCCGCCTGTGGCGCATCAGCCTCCGGGTCGGGTCAAGAATCGGGAATCGTACAACTTACCGATGACATCTAAACATTTTCTATTGTGAGGAATTTCAGACTCCGGTGCATGGGGAGGATTCCACCGTCAAGGCAAGTACCATGGAAACTTCGGAATGCATAGGGATTTTGATTTTTCCTTTTTAGGGTTCTCCAAAGTATTAATAAATTATCTATGCAAAGGAAGGCCGGGGAAGCAAAAACCGTTGGAATCCTTACCCCCTCCCACACACATCAGACAAAAGTTTTTTCCTTTGTGTGTTAGGAAAGGAGACATAGGTGCATGCAATCCAGACGGCAAAATGCAATAACACAGTAGTAATTGGTTTTTAAAAAAACAGATTTCATCTTTTTATTTTTTACCGTCTAGGGGGCATTAAATGACTAGGGTTAAGCGGGGATCTGTAGCTCGTGAACATCGAAAGAACATCATTGAAATGGCTTCTGGGTCTGTCGGGGCTCATTCGAAGTTGTTCAGAACAGCGAACCAACAAAGAGCAAAAGCGTCTTTTTATGCTTATCAAGATAGAAGAATTAAAAAAAGGGTATTTCGCCGCTTATGGATTACTAGAATAAATGCAGCGGTGAGGCGGAGTGGGATGAATTACAGTAACTCCATCAATTATTTACGTAGTAATCAAATCTATCTGAATCGTAAAGCACTTGGACAAATGGTTATTTTGGATACTGACAGTTTTTATGCACTTCTGGTATGATAGATTTAAAATAAAAGAAATGTGAATTTGATTTTCAAAACTTTAAAGTTGAATGACCAACCAGATCAGGGTCCCCCATCTCTTTCGACTTGACGTAGTCCCACCCGAACCAAAACCCTCTCTTTCTTGCTTCATTGAAACAAGGAAGAAAAGGATTAAGTAGCTTCTGATATACAGACAGACTGACTATTCTTACCGATCACTTGTAAAATTCTGTTTTTCTGTGATAATTATGGAATTATCTAGTTTTCGTTACTGGAAAACGGGGGCAAAGCTGGGATACGAGCCCTTTTGATGGCAACAACAACTGATCGCTGTTGCTTGGAAGTTAATCTATTTATTCGTCTGGAATAAATCCTACCGTGTTCACTAATGAATCGGCGGAGTAAAGCAATATTTTTGTAACTTACAGTTTCATCAGATCAGATAGATGGAGAACGCCTACGGGGAGATAGCTTCAGCTTATTCGTGAATTCCTCCTCTCTATTTCATTAGCAATTAGTAGCATTAGCACTTTATGAGTCTGAAAAAAACCAATTATTTTATTTATTTTTTTGTTTCTTTGTAATTAGTGTGTTTGCGACAGCGAGGGCAGTACTTCCTCAGTTCCAGTCGAGTCGGTGTATTCTTGCGACTTTTACGTGTAGTATATCGATGAATACCCAAAAATTTTTGACCATTTTTTTCTCGAGTACACTCGGTGCATTCCAGGCCAACTGTTATCCTCGCATCTTTTCCCTTAGTCATAATGTTGCATGAAATGGGTTCCAATCAGTAGGAGTAATTGAGAAATGAGAGGGGTTCTTTACAACCCTTTACTACAAAATCATGAGAAAATATCTTATGTATTTATCCCCCCTCCCCCTTCTATCTATTAATGTCATTCGGTTTAACACCCATTTTTTTATATTATTAACATAATAGTCGTTATCAATCGTTGTTGCCAATGTACTTGGTACTCTTCTTTAACTTGATAATTAATAGGACGGAAATATTAAAGCATCCGGAAAAAAGCGATTGGTTTCGATCAATAAACCGGCTAACAAACTAAACCATATTGCAGCTAGGACAGGAGCTACAGACAAATAAGTTTTAAAATTTTGCGTTACAAATTCTCCCTTTTTATTTCATTCGTATCTTATTTATTTCAATCTTTGACCTTATCTACCCTGTGCCCTATCCAAGAAATTTTAAAAAATTTCTAAATAGAAACGGGGGGGGGGGCGAACTACCTTTCTACCCATCGCCGTTTAATGTGAGTCTAGTAATATTATTAGATTATATTCAACACAAAAAAAAAATGAGAGGATCTAGTCAATCACTATATTGGATATACTGACAACTTCGTTAGCCAATCTCTGTGACCCTTGGTTATAATGATTTGAATAGAATCTCTAGGGGTTGTGAGTACTGACGAGACTAGGATTAATAGGGATGTGGCGCAGCTCGGTAGCGCGTTTGTTTTGGGTACAAAATGTCGCAGGTTCAAATCCCGTCATCCCTGTTTCTTTTTAGTTACTGATTTATTGATACAGGTGAAGGATAAACATCAAATTGTGCGCAGAGTCAATTCCCATGGGCTAATCGGGATGAAAAAAATTTGCTAAATCGGTTCTATTTTGGTACCTGAATTAGTAAACAGCCTAGATACCAATCTAATTGGTATCTGGAAAGAGCGCTCTTAGTTCAGCATGGTAGAACACGGGTCTCCAAAACCCGATGCCGTAGGTTCAATTCCTACAGGGCGTGCCTTTCCCGCGAGGGATTAAAAACATCTCAGATTTATATGCTACATTGGGTTGTTTGAATGCTGAAAAACGAAAAAAAGATTTATCTAATATCTAAGCGGTCACCTCGTCGGTATTGCAAATATGCAGTTACGAACAATCCAATCAAAGTTATGGGAATTAATCCCAACACAATTCCAGATAGTAAAGCTTCAACCATTCGGGTTTAAAAATAGTTTTTAGTATATATAAATACCTGCAGCATAATCGAGCATTAATCGATATTGCTAAGTACGTCAAATTGGTAAGGTCTTCCTCTTCCTCTTTTGTTTTGTGGGTTCTAGCATCTAGCACATTTTTTTTCATAGAAGCCGGATCTTACTCAATCCAAGAAATAATGACGGAGTCAATACCAATACGGACAACGGAAAAACGAAGTGACTCATTAAGGTTATCATGGAATTATATAATTTAGTAAATTGAATCAATATATCTTAGATTAGTATACAGTTTTAAAATAGTTTTTTGGCCCTTACTCCACAGATTATATAAGCATCTGGATTGATCTGTTGAAAACAGGGAAATGAATTAATTTCAACTATTTGACACATTCCGTTCATATTGCTGATTTTGAATCCATTTTCAAAGCAAATGGTCTTGCTGCTTTTGGAAGCAGATGGATATACTAATCCAATACGTTTCAGATATACCCTTGGTATTTATATAGACGACTTAAAATAAACTAAGTAAGGTGGGTTTGATCAAAAATTTCCACCATCCCTTTGTTAGTCGGGACTTCTGATCCAATCTATTTATTTCATATTGCAACGAAATGCGGAGACAAGCATGTCTGGAAATACAGGGGAACGTCCCTTTGCTGACATCATTACCAGTATCTGATACCGGGTTATCCACAGCATCACTATACCTTCTCTATTCATCGCGGGTTGGTTATCCGTCAGTACGGGTTTGGCTTATGACGTCTTTGGCAGTCCCCGTCCAAACGAATATTTTACAGAAACTCGACAAGAAGTTCCTTTAATAACCAGCCGTTTTGAATCGTTGGAACAAATTGATGCATCCGTCAGATCCTTCTAGGAGGTAGCAATGACTCTAGATAGAACTTATCCGATCTTCACTGTTAGATGGTTAGCTGTTCACGGATTAGCCGTGCCCACGGTTTTTTTCTCAGGATCTACATCAGCGATGCAATTTATTCAACGATAATTTTTAAGCGAGCTTTGAATTTATGACACGACCAAATCCAAACAAACAAAGTGTGGAACTAAATCGCACAAGCCTTTACTGGGGACCCCTACTGATTTTTGTGCTTGCCGTTCCATCTTCCAACCATTCTTTTAATCAGGCATTGGAATGATTTGCCAACAACGTAGATTCAAAACGCCTAACCAAAAAATTAAAAAAATATGTTTTTGACTGTTCATGTCTCGAGTTATGACCAAGTAGATGCTTAGATTATAGATATAAGGGTAGGGAGGGATAAAAGAGATGGTCAATTCCACCGGAAGGATTCCCTTATGGTTAGTTGGTACTGTAGCCGGTACACTCGTAATTGGTTTATTGGGAATATTTTTTCATGGGGCCTATTCAGGATTAGGATCATCTCTTTGATAGAAATAAAAAATACATAAAAATTTTGGATCTTATGTTTCCCCGGATTAGTCGACTGAGGCATAGCAAAAATGCTGGTTTTTGAGGGGTTGAAAACCCGAGGCCCCCCCTCTCCCCCCGAGATGAAATTAACTTATTCATTATTACTGGAACCAGTATATTGTTCTGATCGGGGGGAGGGGTATTGACCGATTCCCGTACAAAATTTGAGTGATCCCGATCGATTAAAAAATCGATCGGGATTGAATGAACAGGGGTGGCAGTCGTTTACGTCACCGGCATTGGCGCGGTTGGTACTGCCGCGATAAACAGCGTTACCAATTCAATTTTTTTTTACTCGCCATATGCCCCTTACTACCTCCCAAAAGAATAAAAATCCGAGTAAGGCAAATATAGCTCAGTTCTTAGTGAATAGATCGCAAAAGCAAATAAATAAAATTTATTAATACTTCATAATTTTTTGTCTCTGCGACATTAAGTAGTAAGTGATATATATATGAATTATCAAATTGCATATGAAAGGGCTGGAAAGACACAAACAAATTGGAGAGGCAAACAAAAAAGGAAGGGAAGTTATAAATTTGCATCTACACTATTTATCTGAGAAATTAGATAAATAAAATACAGACGAATTTAAAGATTCATCTCTGCTAGCTGTACTTTTTCAAACTGCTTCTTTTTAAGCACTAAGAAAATTTGTGCTAGGACGACCGAAGCGAAGAAGGGTAAAGGACCCTGTACACGTAATGGATCTTGGAGGACAACCTCTGCTTCACTCTGACCGAACCCACCTACGTTAGGGTTGCTTGTTAGTGGCTGATCCATCTTGACGAACTCACCTTCTGAAACGACAATTTCAGGGCCAGGGGGTATTGTATCAGTTACTTCGCGACCATCAACTGCTCCTTCTATAATTATTTCGTATCCACCTCTTCCATCTTTACGTAATATTTTTGATATACTTCCGGTTATTGAAGCATTATAAACTGTATTATTGCTCTTACTTCCATCGGGGTAGATTTGCCCCCTTCCTCTATTTCCACCCACATAAATAGGATATTTTAGAAAATGGGTTGCTTTATTAGAACTGGGGTCTGGCGATAGGATCGGAAATACAATTTCCTGATATGATTCACCTGGAATTGGACCCACTACAATTATGTTTTTTATGTCAGGACGATAGATCTGAAATGAAAGTCTTCTCAATTTATCTTTCAGTTCAGTAGGAATACGATCAGGAGGAGCCAATTCAAAACCCTCAGGTAAAATGAGAACGGCACCCACATTTAACCCCCCTTTTTTGCCGTTGGCACGAACTTACTTTATCTACGTATCGTAGGGAATCTTAACAACTGCTTCAGATACAGTATTGGGAAGCACAGATTGCGGAACCTCAATATCCACAGATTTTTTGGCTAGGTGACAATTGGCACATACAATACGTCCAGTAGCTTCTCGGGGATTATCATAATTTTGTTGTGCAAAAATGGGGTACGCATCGGAAGTGAGTGGAAAACCCACTCCCACAGAGGCTATGACTATTAAAAGTTGTGAAACTAACCAATTCTTTACCCAATTACCCATAGTTTTGTGTTTCGTAGTTCAATGATTGGTGCTAATTTTTTTTTCACTCATTTCTCATTTCAAACCAATATGCTTGATAAAACATGATCAATAGAAATGTAATCTAATTGAACGGTAGTTATTCATTCGTCGTATGATAAGTTGCTACGATTGAAGGCGATGCACGATTCAAATGACGAAAAATCCAATATTTAGAAACTGTATCCGAGATAACTGGGAACGTTGAAACGAAACAAGAAATCACGTATTTATCACGAGCAAATCCTAGATGTTCTAGGAAGCAACCCGTGACGATCTCCCATCCTTGGGGGGAGTGAAATCCAACACATGGGTCAGTTACTAAAAGGATAGAAAATGCTTTTGTTGTGTCGCTCGAACTGTAAAATAACTCCCGAATCCAAGGATTTAGAGCTGCGAGTCTTCTTCGACTTACTGCAAACACGAAGATTGGGGTAACAAGACTTATGGCGTCGGATACTATACACGAAACAAGTTGAATATTCAATTTATTATACATTATTACGGATTGAATGTTTCCATCGCATGTATTTATGTCACAATTTTGCAACCGAAGACCGACAGAGCTATTCGTAATTCCATCCAACCACCGTAATCCTTCTGTTCGACGAAACTGATTTGAAGCCCTTTCCTCCTGGAATGGATTGAAAAATACTTGTAACTGAGATATATTCCGTAGTTGCTCAACCCAAGGTTCCGAGAACTCGTTTTTCAAAATAGCGTGGATCATAAAAAAAAAGATTATTAGACATCCGGTAATTTTTAGAGAAGCGGCTGCTTGATATTTAGCCAGTCGAAAATCATGAAGGACCAATGGAGTCGATTGACTCGCCAACTCTGTCCCAAAGTTAAATAGAGTACGATTTATAGACCGCGGTATCAAATTGGTTAACTCGTAAGCAGAGGCACTAAGGAGTAGATTGGTTAATTCGGGGACCCTAATGTCGTTGGAACCATTATCGGTTGGTAGATGCGACGTTACCGCGCATTTCCTCACCGCAACCAAATCGTTTGGGACAGCTTCAATCCAGACTAATTTTCGATTCATTTGATCATATTTTTTTGAAATCATAGGCATTGGGGTGTAGGTTCCTGACTTGTCTGCCGAAACAAAATCATCGATTCGGTTCCGTATGTGGGTTGCTCCGTTATCGTTGCCGTGTTGATATCCACGAGACTCTGATTTAGATTGGGAGATGCCCGGGTAATGAGATATTAACGTGCCAGGGTCAGACTTTTCACACTTTTCATCCTTAATAATATTTTTATTATTTGGAGACACATTTGTACCCTTGGTAGTATGACATAGATTTGTCAATAGCGATAGCTGAGAACAATGGAAGAAGGTTATTTTCTCAACAATGCTTGAGATAAATATACTGGTTCGGTACTCCAAAAGATTCCAATATATCATGGATGATAGGTGAAGCCCTTCCGTTAGTGCAGCTTCCGACAATTCCTTAAGAGAAGATTTTACTCGTGCATGAGATAAATATTTTTTTCTTGTAAATAGAACCTGTTTACTAACTTCATGAGCCCTGTCCAAAGAACGATAAGGAGTCTCACAGAACCATTGAATCAGTCTCCAGTAATCTATTTTCGTACGTTGTCTCTATATCATAAAAAAGAAAAAAAAGTATTTTAATTGCATACAGTCACTTATTATCCATGCAATCGCCCCTCAATTCATCGTCCACGGGACTTACTTATTACCGAGGAAGATCCTGAAAGCTCTCAATGGGCACGCGCAAAAAGCGGGCGGGTCCAGCAGCCTTTTCCTCCATATCATTCAATGATGAATTTTCGCTGATACGACTAAAAGGGACGTTTCGCCGACCTCTAATTCTTGGATAGAGAATCCGACGGGGATAGAAACCCTCGTTGGTTTCTAACCCAACTGCTTGTATATCTCTTGATGGAAACTTCGCACGGATACATCGATTCTTTCCGGGGAAACCCCGACGAAAAATCATAAAAATTCCCTCTCGTTTGTCAAATAGGTTGTATCCGCTACCCACATTCCAAAACGCAGTACACCCCAAGTAGGATCCAACGAAAAGGCCTGCAATACCGTGAAATAACATCACAATACCTTGTGGAATAAAAACAATATATTTGGACGAAAGCAAGGGAATTAAGTCTTTTCCAATGTAGCTGGAAAACCCGACCGGTGTAAGACCCAAAGCACCAAAAATGAGTACGCAAGCCCAACATGAGTTACCGGATGTGCGAAAACCTCTTACATATTCTATTTGAATCAATTTAGATTGACATGTCGTTGCTGTTCTCCCAAGGTTTGTATTACATCATAATAAGTTGGTTAACCGTTTTAAGAACTTCATTTGTTTGTGTCACTACACAGTTATGGTCGTATCAAAAGTCATCATCCTTTTTGAAACATAAATTCATCAATTTTTTTTTTTTCAAATGAGTACACTTGAATCAATTAGATGAGTCTTGGTAGGTTGGAAAAAGCCAAGTCTAGACCCCACATTACGTTGTGCGGGCGCATGGGTGTGCGCCCCCACAACTCTTATGCATACAAATGAGTCAATAAATACTTTTGTTTCCTACGTTGTAAGCACTCCTTTTATTTACCGTAACGTTGCCAGATTGGTTTCTTTTGGCAAAAAAAATCTATATCAACCAAAGAGTTATCGTCGAGATTAATCAATATCACAAATTTTTTTCTTAGTGCGCAAACGAACTAGAGGTCGAAATCATGAGATTTCATCTTCTTCTACATAGACAAACAGAAAAGCTATAGCAATTGCCGGAAACGCTGAACCTACTAGGGGTACAAAAATGGAAGGTAAATAGGATGCTGTCATGAAGTCCTCAAGTAATGAAATAAATAAATAGAAAATAATAAAAAAACTAGTTCATGTTGTAACAGTATTGGCTATTTCGTTTATCTCTCTAGTCTTTAATGATAATGCTTCTACCCAAAAAAATAAAGGGGTTTTTATCAGGCACGTTTGCTATACAAATCTGTTTTTGCATTGTGTGTTGTATGAGGTGCAATGAGATAAATCCCAACGATAAGTCAACGTAGGAGGGATGCATCACTCACAACATCAAACAATTTTAGAATCAACTGAGTGAATTCAATAATCATAGTTCACACCAGCAGACGTTCAAATTTCATGATTCAAATATCAGAAAATAAAAAAAAACTTGGATTCGGAGGAATGGGGGAAAACTAATCCTCTCCAATACCACTAGACATAGTATAGAGCTCGGATATCTCGCTCAGAACACCTTTTAAAAGATTACGCGGAACAATCAGATCGGGTGAGCCATGATCAAATAAAGATTCAGCAACTTGAAAACCGTCAGGTACTTTTTGACGCAGGGTTTGCTCAATCACCCTTTTCCCAGCAAATGCTGTATATGCTTTGGGTTCAGCAATAATCAAGTCTCCTAACATGCCAGAACTAGCGGTTGCACCTCCTGTAGTTGGATAAGTAAGAATTGAAATATATAACAACTTCTTTTGAACTTGATATGTTTACGAAGCAGAAGGGATCTTAGCCATTTGCATCAGACTTGATGTCCCTTCTTGCATGCGCGCCCCTCCGGGGGCACAGACGATGACGAGGGGTAAGAAGTTGGTCGTAGCACATTCGACTAACCGGGTAATCTTTTCCCCTACCACGGAGCCCATACTACCACCCATAGATTGAAGATCCATAACACCAAGCGCAATAGTTTTTCCATTCAAACGACCTATACCTGTTTGTACAGCGTCTGTTGAACCTGTATTCTCCTGCAGAGTTGTAATACGGCTCTGGTAGGAATCCTCATCTGAAAGATCCAAAATATCTCTCGCGGTCATATCTTCATCCAGGGGAATCCGAGTTTCGCGGTCAATCAGGGGTTCAATCCTTTCCGTACTTGTCATGGGTAGGTGATAACCGCGCCCTTCGCAAATACTATCATTTTCTTTTGAAGATCTAACATAAAGCATATCACCACGGTTATCGCGTCAAGTCCATAGCCCTTTGTTGGTACCAATATCCACGTGTTCGTCCCCTTCCTCGGTCGGGATATAGCCTTTAGTAGCCCTATCGAAGAAAGCTCCAATCAATCCACCAAATTTTTGCCTATCTTCAAACCAACTTTTTACGGACGTAAAAATCTCCTCATTTTTTCTCTAAAATGGGTAGGTACTAAAATAGAATAATGCTATGATCCAAGAGTCTTTTTATTTATCATCACTTATTCAATTATCTATTCTATTCATTCGATCGATGATATATTAGGAGCTTACTAATGCTTATCCAACCGTACCTCACATGTATTTGATAAATAGTAGGGGTTTCAATAGACAATTGAGACACCCTCAACGAGTACGCACCTTATTAAATTGTGAAGTATTTTGCATTAATCAATAGGGAATCTTATAAACAGTTTATGATATGCCTAGCTTCTTTCAGGCACTAAAAAATTTAATATGCCGTTTTTTTTAGATCTAAAAAAAAAATAGAATAGTTAAATTTAATGAAATGGAGGGGGGAAGTCTAGACGTAGTGCCCAACACCCCCAACGCTTCCAGTCAGTGAACCAAATTTTATCTTTTAGAAAAAGGATTGGTATACAAAATTTTCCCAGGTAACTAAATAGTGGGTAAAATTACAACGTATCAATGGTTTCAAACTCAAATTTGATTGCTTTCCACACTTCACAAGCAGCTGCTAATTCAGCACTCCATTTACTAGCTTCACGAATGATATCATTCCCCTCGCGGGCGAGATCACGTCCTTCGTTACGTGCTTGTACACAGGCTTCTAAAGCAACTCGATTCGCGACAGCTCCCGGCGCATTTCCCCAAGGATGGCCCAGGGTTCCTCCACCAAATTGTAATACGGAATCATCTCCGAATATTTCGGTTAAAGCAGGCATGTGCCATACATGAATGCCCCCAGAAGCTACGGGCAGCACCCCTGGCATGGATACCCAGTCTTGGGTGAAGTAGATGCCGCGACTACGATCTTTCTCTATATAATCGTCGCGAAGTAGATCGACGAATCCCAGAGTAACGTCTCGTTCACCTTCCAATTTACCAACTACAGTTCCGGCGTGAATGTGATCCCCGCCAGACATACGTAGCGCCTTGGCTAATACGCGGAAGTGCATACCATGATTTTTCTGTCTATCAATTACAGCATGCATTGCGCGATGAATGTGTAGAAGCAATCCATTATCGCGGCAGTAAAAAGCCAAGCTGGTATTTGCGGTGAATCCCCCAGTCAGATAATCGTGCATGACGATGGGCGCGCCTAGTTCTCTGGCAAAAATTGCCCTTTTTAACATCTCCTCACAGGTACCCGCAGTGGCATTTAGATAATGTCCCTTGATTTCACCCGTCTCGGACTGGGATTTGAAAAGAGCTTCCGCTACAAAAAGGAAACGATCACGCCAACGCATAAATGGTTGGGAATTAACGTTTTCATCGTCCTTAGTAAAATCAAGCCCACCGCGAAGACATTCATAAACAGCCCTACCATAATTCTTGGCAGATAAACCTAATTTGGGTTTAATCGTGCATCCCAATAGGGGACGTCCATATTTGTTTAATTTATCTCGTTCGACCTGGATACCGTGGGGCGGACCAATAAAAGTCTTTGAATAAGCAGGAGGGATTCTTAGGTCCTCGAGGCGTAGAGCACGCAAGGCCTTGAATCCAAATACGTTACCAACAATAGAAGTTAGCAAATTGGTGACAGAACCTTCTTCAAATAAATCCAAAGGATAAGCTACATAAGCAATGTATTGATTTTCTTCTCCAGCAACGGGTTCAATGTCGTAGCACCGACCTTTGTAGCGATCGAGGCTGGTAAGACCGTCTGTCCATACAGTGGTCCACGTACCCGTGGAGGACTCCGCAGCTACTGCTGCTCCAGCTTCTTCGGGAGGTACTCCCGGCTGCGGAGTCATTCGGAAAGCTGCCAAGATATCAGTCTCTGTGGTTTGATAGTCGGGCGTGTAGTAGGTCAATCGATAGTCCTTAACACCAGCTTTGAATCCAATACCTGTTTTAGTCTCCGTTTGTGGTGACATAAGCTCCTCCCTACAACTTGAGTGGTAAATCCTGCAAGGCTGGGATCTGCTCGACACGGGTGGAGTCAATCTAATTCGAGATATGAAATGGGTATCATAAGGACCCGAGCAAGAGACTTTGTCCTGAGTCTGGAACAATTATATTTTATAATGCATTTCATACGAAGCGCAACTGACTTTTGCTGTTCCCGCATAAAAAGGTAGGCGGTTTCCGGTGCCGCCCCCGTAACAATACATTGACTTTAAAATATTTTACTGGTTAGACTGGTCGGTGGATGAAATAAGGACATTAATCCCACTAACTAATTCGTCTCGAGGACTACGCAAAAATAGAAGGGAGATTTATGTTTTAGAACAGAAAATTTGGATCATGTGTCGTACGATGATACACCGGCAAAATTCAAGTTTTACTAGTTATTAGATTATAAAAAAAAAATATCACTAGATCCACATATATTTTTGTCTGTTGTTTCTCTCAGGATGGAAGGTAAAAACGTATTCAAGAAAAATATTATGCCTGTAAAAAGATAACAAGGATTCTTCATCTCTTTTATAAGCAATCAGGTATCGAATACTTTTATTGGTTCAGTAGTCGAATAAGGATAATACACCAAAATAGTTACGAAAACCAGTTCTTTTTATTTTGGAATCTCGAAATTAGTAGATAAAAATGTGGGATGCATAACTCAGATTATTGGACCAGTACCAGATGTAGCTCTTTCCCCGGACAGAATGCCCAATATTTATAATTCATCAATAGTCAGGGGGCAAAATCCAGCAGGTCAAAAAATTAATGTTACCTGCGAGGTACAGCAGTTATTAGGTAATAACGAAGTACGAGCCGTCGCAATGAGTGCTACAGATGGTTTAACCAGAGGCATGAGTGTCATCGATACGGGGGCTCCCCTGAGCGTTCCTGTCGGTGAAATAACTCTCGGTCGAATCTTTAATGTTCTTGGTGAACCTGTAGATGACTTAGGCCCTGTGAATGGGGGTGCAACATCATTTCCCATTCATAGATCCGCTCCTGCGTTCACGCAATCAGATACAAAACTATCTATTTTTGAAACGGGGATTAAGGTTGTAGATCTCTTGGCTCCATATCGTCGAGGAGGAAAGATTGGACTATTCGGAGGGGCTGGAGTGGGAAAAACGGTTCTCATTATGGAATTAACCAATAATATTGCCAAGGCTCATGGGGGTGTATCCGTATCCGGTGGAGTGGGAGAACGCACCCGTGAAGGCAACGATCCTTACATGGAAATGAAAGAATCAAAAGTTATCAATGAAGAAAATGTATCAGAATCCAAAGTGGCGTTGGTATACGGTCAAATGAATGAGCCACCAGGGGCTCGTATGAGAGTTGGTTCAACAGCTTTAACAATGGCCGAATATTTTCGAGATGTTAACAAACAGGATGTACCACTATTTATTGACAATATTTTTCGCTTTGTCCAAGCGGGGTCAGAAGTCTCGGCTTCACTAGGCAGAATGCCTTCCGCCGTGGGTTACCAACCGACCCTTGGCACAGAAATGGGTTCTCTCCAGGAGAGAATTACTTCAACCAAGGAAGGATCAATAACCTCTATTCAAGCTGTTTATGTACCCGCGGATGATTCAACTGACCCAGCTCCTGCCACAACATCTGCGCACTTGGATGCCACCACCGTCCTTTCCAGGGGATTAGCTGCAAAAGGGATTTATCCCGCAGTGGATCCTCTTGATTCAACATCGACTATGTTGCAACCCTGGATTGTGGGTGAAGAGCACTACGAAACCGCACAAGGGGTTAAGCAAACTTTGCAACGCTACAAAGAGCTTCAAGATATTATTGCTATTCTCGGACTGGACGAATTATCAGAGGAAGATCGTTTAACCGTATCTCGGGCACGGAAAATGGAGCGTTTCCTGTCGCAACCCTTTTTTGTGGCGGAAGTACTTACTGGTTCGCCTGGAAAATATGTCAGTTTGGTAGAGACCATCAAGGGATTTCAAATGATTCTTTCTGGCGAATTGGACAATCCTCCTGAGCAAGCTTCTCATTCAGTTGGTAATACCGATGAGGTTGCTACAAAGGCTGCAACTTTACAAATACAAGTGGAGGGTCAATAAAAAGAATGGTACTAAAACTTCGTGTGATGGCCCCTAATCGAACTGTTTGGAATTCCGAAGTTCGGGAAATCGTGCTACCCACCAGTAGTGGCCAAATCGGGGTGTTACCTAATCACGCGCCGCTGCTTACAGCTTTGGATATTGGAGTACTCAGAATGCGCTATGACGAGCAATGGTCCACAATGGCATTGATGGGTGGTTTCGCCATGATAGATACTAATCAAGTAACGATACTTGTCAATGAAGCAGAACAAGCTAATGAGATTGATCCTGAGGAAGCTCGAAAAACGTTTCAAATGGCTCGAGCTGACTTAGTTAAAGCCGAGGGAAAAAAACAGATTATTGAAGCTGGGTCGTCATTCAGGAGGGCTAAAGCCCGATTAGAAGCTTCGGAAATTACTTAATTGTTTCTACCTTTTTTTTTTCTTGCTAAAATCGCGGGAAGCATAAATAAATTTAACCTACCTCTTCGTTTCTTAACCGATAATCGATAACTACTAACATAAGTTGCCGGGTGAAACAAAAGACAAATTGATCGGGGGTGTATTTAGAAGTAAAATTACACCCCCATCAATATTGGTAGAACCTATTAAGTATAGGTGAATAAGGATGCGGCACACGATATTACCTACTATTGGATTCGAACCAATGACTCTCGCCGTATGAAAGCGATACTCTAACCGCTGAGTCAAGTAGGCTTTTTAGAGTGCAATAAATTATTATATAAATAATTTACCGAAGGGATTAGCAATAACTATAGACCCAGGCGCTATTTGATCAATGCAAAAAGAAAAAGAGGTTTATTCCCTTTAACATAAGCAAAAAGATCATTTGACCCGACAATATCATTGTTATATGAGTATACTGAAAGTAGTTCGGATAGACTAATTGAATTAAGTATATCTTAGTGGTGGAGCACTCCATCGTTTACACGAGTGCTCATTCTTTTCAAAAAGGAATCATCCATGTTCAAACGATTTAGATATTTGAGTTTCTTTGAAAACAGATAAAAGGGGAAAACCTCCTACTATAATTTGGAGATTATACCTCGATTTGATTTATGCCATCTTTGACGTCTCTGAAATAGTCTACCTGGCTGACGATTGGATTGCTAATCGATCTTGATACACGGAAGAGATTATTCTCTCTGCTTACTTTGTCAGAATGGCCCGTCGTCCCATGCAGCATCATCATAAAGAGATGCATTGAGTGCTGTTAACCCCCCCCCCCCTTGACACATAAGGCCTTAGCCACAGGAATATATTCAATCAATTTAATGGCAGTTGCATTCTATCTCTCGCGGCCTCACTAAGTTAAGTGCAACCGTCGTTTACACGAACTTGCTCAATTGGCCGGTCTAGTTGACGACTCCGACCTATCCGACGGGGTACGCGGATTCATTCCATCTCGAGCATTCTTTCATCGGGTTGTTCCACTAATCGCGGAATATGGTTGGTCCCAACATTGATGGATGCAATTCGGAAGTAACTAATACATTTTGGAAGTCCTCTAAGCCATTAGTTAAAAATCATGTGTGATCGTCGTCTGAATTGCAGATGTATTTGGATATTTGGAAGTTAGGTCGGTGGACGAAATTATATTGCTCCCACTGCCTATCAAGTATAGAATGATGCTTGTTAAATAGAGATCGGTTTGACCAAGTATATTAACAGACTATTACTTTATATCTATTATTAGTGTGTTGCTGGTAAAGCCCGAGATATCGACCGTAACTCTGGTTCTGTCTTTTATATGATTCTTTGGTTAGTTGATGCCCATTAGAGAGGTACGTGCCAGGAACCAGATTTGAACTGGTGACACGAGGATTTTCAGTCCTCTGCTCTACCAACTGAGCTATCCCGGCCAATGATTGACAATTTCAACAATGTGATTCAAATTTGTTGTCCTCCTCCCCTCCTTGTCTTATTCGGGTTGAACTGCTGCAAACGAACTACTTTGAGCCGTTAGAAAAACTAACTGAAAAGTTCGTCTGCAATCCATCTATAAACAATTTTGGACGATGGGGTTCCAGTCCATTAATATGACTGGACTGGAGTTTCAACACTAGTGAGTACACGGGATTCGTTTCTCTGATTTTGGCTCGAAAAATGGAAGGAACTACAAGAATCTTAGGTTGCGGAGTGCTTTGCCTGTTGCCTTGGGGATAGAGGGACTCGAACCCTCACGGTCTTGCAAAGACCGGCGGATTTTCTTCCTACTGCAATTTGCATTGCTATTTTTCCTGACGTCGTAGGATTGGACTCTCTCTCTATCCTTTGCTAATCAACATCTTCAATCACGCATTTATTATCCCAGTTATATCTATCTCTTCAAAATAAATATAAATTAAGCCCAAAAATAGGATTCCTTATTTGATCAATTTTCAATAGGGGGACTAGGCTTGTCCTATAAAAATATGTTTATTCCTATCATCTCACTTCGTTTTGAATCCTACTTTTTCTATTTGGGATTGAACAAAATTGTTTAGATAAATCCCAATCAATTGATTGGTTGATTGCTCGGATCGCTCCCATTGAGTCTCTGCACCTATCTCACCTATTTTTTGTTTGGGTGGACTACCACCCAGTATGTAGGATTTGGCTCAGGATTGCCCACTTAATGTTCCTAGGTTTCCCTGAATCTGAAAGCTACCACTTGATTTGTTTCCATATCTAGGCTCAATTATGTCGAGTCCGCAGCGTCTGCCATTTCGCCATATCCCCCCTTGTTGTGCCCCAGGAAAGCGAGGATCGAATAATTCAGACGAACCATATTCAAATCCCCTTCCTCCACCTCTTTTTACTATTAAACCTTTTTTCTTCTTTTCGATCCAATCCCATGAAGGAATTTTCGTAGGAAGAAGGGATATTGATTTGACGGGACCAAGAGACTTGGTCCAAAAGAGTCAAATCGGTTGACTCTTTTCACTTGTTCAATTATTTAGATTATAGCAATGAATATTGCTAGGATCAATACATCAGATTAAAAAACATGGCTTAAATTAGAGATGAAAAGAGGAGTATTTGCAGGAGTTATAAAAATGAATTGGCTTAGACTCTGGAGATCACCCTACCAAGCAGAGGGTGATTACCTCCGTGAAGCTACCCATTGTCTTTGCTGCGCATAATCCGATCGAGACCTGTCTAGATATGCTACGGTGATACAAAGAAGGTTATTGGTTCGAGTTCATTAGTACCTAATGATATTTATGAAATTATTTGCCTAGACTTTTAATTTAACTCCCATGTCCGGGAAAAATATTTATTTATTCCTATCTCCAATAATTCCAACCCCCATTCATTTTTATTCTCATGCTATTATTGTCATAGATAACAAGCTCAGCGAAGCTGGGCGAGTGGTGAAACGTTCCCATTCGAGCGACCCAATTTTTAGTTCTCAATTGCAACACGCTTACAGAAAAGGAGTCATTACGTCTTGATACCGGGGACCGCGATTGAAAATAATACGTCGCTCAAAAAATCTGCCTGGGTTAACGGGTAAGATGATAAGTCTGCAAAAGGCACGACTTGACACTGATCAATCTTTTTCAGGAAAAATGTCTCAATTTTGCGTGCGTCTCGAATCTAAGCAAAGGTTACGTTTCAATCATGGATCAACAGAATGTCAATTGCCTAGATATGTTCGAGTTGCTAGAAAAGCCAAGGGATCAACGGGTCAAGTACCATTGCAATTACTCGAGATGCGTCTAGATAATATTATTTTTTAGTCAGGTATGGCCTCTACTATTCCCGCAGCCAGACAATTAGTTAATCACCGACACGTTCTTGTGAACGGTTGTGTGACGGATATACCAAGTTATCCCTGCAAACCTAAGGATGTCATTACTATTAGGAGTGAGTCAATTCATTCCTGTGGACTTGAAGGACGCATCGGATCTACTAGGAACAAAAAAGTACCAAATCACTTGGCCTGCTGGGTACTGGACGGTGATAGCCCGAGAGGTTTGGTCAATGGAGTTGCGAGTAGGGAATCCGTCAATTTAGACATCAACGAGTTACTAGTCGTGGAGTACCATTCCCGCAAAGCCTAATAGTTACCAAAATTTAAACTATTTTTTAAGTTCGTTCACTCATAATTCTATTGCATTGTTGGAAGGGGAGGGGGGGTGAAAGAACTAGGCGACGAGACAGCAAAAAAACGCCTAAAAAAAAGTTTGGGTGACGGGAAATCCAAGTGATTGTTTGCATCTCCGTTTTGTGAATACGGATCGAACAATTCAGATCTGTTCGCGCATGATTTGAGTTCGGTGATACGCGCGATTCCTCATAAATAATTTATTTAAATGCCACTAAATTCAAAACATAAGGAAGGAGAGGGATTCGAACCCTCGGTAGACGCAGATCCACATAGCATTTCCGGTGCTACGCCTTAAACCGCTCGGCCATCCTTCCCATGACACGTGAAATCATGCATGTAGTGTATCGATCAGGAATACAAAATGCCAACCAATCTTTCTCTACGTAAGATCAATATGATTTTATACCTGAAAAACACACAAGAAGAAACAAATAAAATGAGTGAATAGTTGAAGATAAAAAGTTTCTGTCATCTATAAAATTTATTTCGATACATAATAAACTATTCTATTCTGTTTTTTTGTCAAATTGAGTCAAGACAAAGGTAGATAACAAGCTATCTAAGAAAGTGTATTTATTATTTATTAACCTTCCCCATACCTAAAAAAAAGAAAAGGAATTCAATCCCACGTGCAATCCGCCTTAGTCCTAGAATCTAGTTATGTTTTGCAATCTAGTAACGAGTAAGGTGAAACGATGGAATCATGAAAGTATTAAGGGACTGAAATTATGCTTAGATCTCAAAAAAATGATAATTCTATTGATAAGACTTTTACAGTTTCGGCAGATACTTTGTTGCAAGTCTCACCAACAAGTGAAGGAGAGAGAGAAGCATCTACTCATTATAGGGATGGTGCGATTCGAAATCGGAATCGATCTGTATTTTTTAATAATTGACAAAAATTAGAATTCCGATAGATTTGCATCTGGCGGGGATGTGTTAAGCGAAGCAGCAGGATACTGGTCCCTCTATCGCGTATCCGCGATTGATGCAGCCCAGAACGCTCCAGTTCCGGCCTACGCCGGATCGCGGCGCTAGGCCAAGGGTCATACCCACAGAATAATTCGTGATGAACAATTCAGTTCCATGGGTAAGCATGAGGGAAAAGTACCACGTGCAGAAACCGACATCACAAACTCTTTGTTACAATTTTTGGTATTACACTTCCGCGAAGGGAACCAACTGATGATTAGGACGATGACGAATCATCCCGCTCGCGTCTCGGATAGCCTTGTAATCATCGAGGATCGTCGGGGTGACTAATCCCTGCCACAAATAGGGTGCGAAGAACGAATAAATTGTCATGAGTTCCTCTACTTACATAACTAAGAATTTTTCTGCATAAATGATGAAATTATGTGGCGATTCATAACTGTGTAACTACAGTAATGAGATAAGCGACTGACACAAAGGATTGCTAGGAATCTAAGAAAGACTGGAAAGAAAAGGAAGGGGGAGCACCAGCCCTTGCTCGTTCTGAATTACTCGAATATAAGATTCGTTAGTCTTGCACGAATGGGTAGGAGAAGCCGTATGAGATGAAGATCTCAAGTGCGGTTTTGTAGCGGAGCTTCTCTCCATCGCAAGAGCAAGCAACCGTAACGGATGTCAGCCCAATCCGAGGGAGAATATGCCGAAGCTTTATGGAACTATCACAAAGCAATGCGATTAGAGACTGATCCTTACGATCGCAGCTATATACTTCATAATATAGGTCCTATACATACTAGTAATGGCAAACACGCGAAAGCTTTGGAATATCACTTTCAAGCATTGGAACGGAATCCCTTCCCGCCACAGGCTCCTAATAATATGGCTGTCATCTGTCATTACGTGCGACTATCCACACTGCAGGATCTTTCAGTTTGTAACTGCTTACCAAGAAGAGGCTTCCCACAATTGCTTCCCCTAGGGAATATTATAAGCTGTGGCATTCACCGTCCCTCGTAGCAATCAAGATTCGAGAGATCCGAAGGATAGAGCCTTAAAATCCTATGGATAATCAAGTTAATTGGAATCGTAGCACCGCAAGGATTTACCACTGAAAAACTAGATTGACACAGTGGAATTGGCCCGACTCAACGAATTATGTAACTGATTCATGTGATGGAATCACTTGAGACGAGAGTTATCACTGGGCCACGGTGTAGTACCAGATCCTACAGGATAAATAGATTACAATGGTGAATCTGTATGAACAACCAAGATAGTTAGTTCTAAAAAGATTTCTGGAACTAGGAGTAAAGGAAGTATCCTATATGGAATACATAGGATTGGGAACCACTACCAGCAGCTATTCCTGATTTTATTTTTCTATTCTAGCGACGAAGGAATAGGTGAAAGAGATTCATAGGTAATAGTGTATATGAGCCGTACGAAGCAGGAAACTCTCAAGTTCGGTTCTGAGGGAGGATATATTTACGTGTAGGCAGTTTCATCCATCCCGACCGGGGGGAACAAGCCATACAACAGGGAGATCCAGCAGCTTCGGAAGCTTGGTTCGATCGGGCTGCCAGGTATTGGAAACGGGCAATAGCACTTCCTCCAAACAGTTATATCGAAGCACAGAATTGGTCAAGAATTACGAAGCGTTATTTGGATGGATGAAGGTTATGACTCAATCAATAATTGAAATCATTTACTTGTGGGTCATCCGATTCTTCTCAAACAAGACTCAGCTACTACCTTCGCCAGAGTAAATAATCTGCCGGATTCGGTCCATGAAGCACTTATGCGTTATGCAATAATAGAATTAAATGCCTGCCAGGGATATATCTCATACCGAAGCTGTCCCGGTTCCAGACCCAGATGGAGAAAGGATATTTTCACTCTAAGTGCAAAATCTATTCCTCGTAATTTTTGTGCCCCTCCTTGGTAGGTCGTTGCTACCCCCATCCGAAGAGAGGAGAATCTCGACGACTATTCGTTCACCAGAACCAGAAGTCAAAATCATGGTGGAAAAAGATCCCGTGAGAACCTCTTTTGAGAAATGGGCTCAACCTGGGCATTTCTCAAAAGGTTTAGCTAAGGGTCCTAGTACCACAACGTGGATTTGGAATTTACATGCTGATGCTCATGACTTTGACAGTTACACCAATGATTTGGAGGACATATCCCGGAAAGTCTTTAGTGCTCATTTTGGTCAACTAGCAATTATATTTATTTGGCTGAGTGGCATGTATTTTCATGGAGCCCGTTTTTCAAACTATGAGGCGTGGCTAAACGATCCTACCCATGTGAAGCCTAGTGCTCAAGTGGTTTGGCCAATAGTTGGTCAAGAAATACTTAACGGAGATGTAGGAGGAGGATTCCAAGGGGTACAGATAACATCTGGCTTCTTCCAAATGTGGCGAGCATCTGGAATAACCAGTGAACTGCAACTCTATTGCACTGCCATTGGGTCCTTAATCTTTGCGGGACTGATGTTATTTGCCGGTTGGTTCCATTACCATAAGGCCGCTCCAAAATTAGCTTGGTTTCAAGATGTAGAATCTATGTTAAATCACCATTTAGCTGGTCTCTTGGGATTAGGGTCCTTGGCTTGGGCGGGGCATCAGGTACACGTTTCCTTACCCATCAATCAACTCTTAGATGCAGGGGTTGACCCCAGGGAAATACCCTTACCTCATGAACTTATTCTTAATCGTGATCTTATAGCTCAGATATATCCTGGTTTCGCAGAAGGATTAACTCCGTTTTTTACACTCAACTGGTCGGAATACTCGGATTTCCTGACCTTTCGGGGAGGGTTGAACCCAATAACCGGCGGATTATGGTTGACCGATACTGCACATCATCATCTAGCCATTGGAATTCTTTTCCTGATAGCTGGTCATATGTATAGAACTAATTGGGGTATCGGTCACTCTACAAAGGAAATCCTAGAAGCTCATAGAGGTCCCTTTACGGGTGAAGGTCACAAGGGTCTTCATGCGATCTTAACCACTTCATGGCATGCCCAGTTAGCACTTAATCTTGCCATGCTAGGTTCCCTAACAATTGTGGTTGCTCATCATATGTATGCCATGCCTCCATATCCCTACTTAGCTACCGATTATGCTACACAATTGTCTCTATTTACTCATCACATGTGGATTGGAGGTTTTTTAATAGTTGGTGCAGCTGCGCACGCGGCTATTTATTCGGTGAGAGATTACGATCCGAGTACCCAATATAACAATTTGCTAGATCGTGTCATTCGACATCGAGATGCAATAATTTCACATCTTAATTGGGTGTGCATTTTTTTAGGCTTCCACAGTTTTGGGTTATATATTCACAATGACACGATGAGTGCCTTGGGGCGCCCCCGAGATATGTTTTCAGATACTGCTATTCAATTACAACCCATATTCGCTCAGTGGATACAAGGTATTCACGCTTATGCTCCCGGCTTAACCGCACCTAACGCCGCGGAAGGTACCAGCCTGGTCTGGGGGGGGGGCAACGTGGTTGCTGTAGGTGGCAAAGTTGCCCTATCACCAATTCCATTAGGTACAGCAGATTTTCTAGTGCATCACATTCACGCGTTTACCATTCATGTCACTGCACTGATATTACTAAAAGGTGTTCTGTTTGCGCGAAGCTCACGTCTAATACCCGACAAGGCAAACCTCGGCTTTCGTTTTCCATGTGACGGTCCCGGTAGGGGAGGGACTTGTCAGGTATCTGCCTGGGATCATGTTTTCCTAGGACTATTCTGGATGTATAACTCTATATCAGTTGTCATATTTCATTTCAGCTGGAAGATGCAATCTGATGTGTGGGGTAGCATTAACGAACAAGGAATAGTGAATCACATTACTGGAGGAAATTTCGCTCAGGGTTCAACAACAATTAACGGATGGCTCCGTGACTTCTTGTGGGCACAGGCTTCCCAAGTTATTCAGTCGTATGGTTCTTCATTATCCGCATATGGTCTCTTATTCTTGGGAGCTCATTTCGTCTGGGCCTTCAGCCTAATGTTCCTATTCAGTGGTCGCGGATATTGGCAGGAACTTATCGAATCTATTGTTTGGGCCCACAACAAACTGGGAGTCGCTCCTGTCACCCAGCCCAGAGCTCTGAGCATTATACAGGGACGCGCCGTGGGCGTAGCTCACTACCTTTTAGGTGGGATCGCCACAACATGGGCGTTCTTCCTGGCGAGAATCATTGCAGTAGGATAATGGCTAGGAGGATATAAAAGGATATTATGACATTAAGATTTCCAAGGTTCAGTCGGGGTCTATCCCAAGACCCAACTACTCGTCGTGTTTGGTTCGGTATAGCAACCGCGCATGACTTCGAGAGTCATGATGATATCAATGAGGAGCGTCTCTACCAGAGGATATTTGCTTCTCACTTCGGTCAATCAGCAATTATCTTTGTTTGGACCTCCGGAAATTTGTTCCATGTGGCTTGGCAAGGCAATTTTGAAGAATGGGTGCAAGATCCTTTACACGTAAGACCAATAGCCCATGCAATTTGGGATCCCCATTTTGGCCAACCAGCTGTGGAAGCTTATACGCGCGGGGGGGCCGCGGGCCCAATCAATATTGCTTATTCTGGTGTATATTAATGGTGGTATACCATCGGTTTACGAAACAATCAAGATCTTTATGTTGGGTCTATCTTCTTACTAATCTGTTCCGTCTTACTCCTAGTGGCGAGTCGGTTGCATTCACGACCCAAGTGGCAACCAAGCGTCTCTTGGTTCAAAAATGCTGAATCTCGCCTTAATCATCACTTATCAGGACTTTTTGGAGTTAGTTCCTTAGCTTGGGCCGGACACTTAATCCATGTTGCTATCCCCGAATCCAGGGGTGGACATGTAAGATGGGACAATTTCCTGAACACACCCCCGCATCCACAAGGCTTAGGACCTCTCCTTACGGGTCAATGGAACATTTATGCACAAAACCCCGACTCTGGTAATCATTTGTTTAATAGTGACCAAGGAGCAGGGACTGCCATTCTAACATTTCTTGGCGGATTTCATCCACAAACTCAAAGCTTGTGGCTGACTGATATTGCTCATCATCACCTGGCAATTGCAGTTTTATTTATTATTGCTGGTCACATGTATAGAACTAATTTTGGGATTGGGCATAGTATGAAGGAAATCCTGGAGGCTCATACTCCTCCGGGAGGCAAATTAGGACGTGGACACAAAGGCCTTTACGATACAGTCAATAATTCCCTACATTTTCAGTTGGGACTCGCTTTGGCTGCTTTGGGAGTCATCACTTCCCTGGTGGCGCAACATGCATATTCCTTACCTTCCTATGCCTATATAGCACGAGATTTTACGACCCAGGCTGCGCTCTATACCCATCACCAATACATAGCTGGATTCCTTATGGTAGGAGCTTTTGCGCATGGAGCCATATTTTTCATACGGGATTATGACCCCGAGCAAAATAAGGATAACGCATTAGCCAGGATGTTAGAGCATAAAGAAGCAATAATAGCTCATTTAAGTTGGGCTAGCTTATTTCTAGGTTTTCACACCTTGGGGCTTTACGTGCACAATGATACTGTGTTAGCCTTTGGAACTCCGGAAAAGCAGATTCTAATTGAGCCTGTATTTGCCCAATGGATACAATCCGCTCATGGCAAAGCTTTATATGGTTTCGACGTACTTCTATCGTCGACAAATAGTCCAGCTCTTAATGCTGGTCAAAGCTTGTGGTTACCTGGCTGGTTGGATGCCGTTAATAGCGACAGTAACTCGTTATTCTTGACGATTGGACCCGGAGATTTCCTAGTCCACCATGCTATTGCTCTTGGTTTGCATACGACTACACTGATTTTGGTGAAAGGGGCATTAGACGCCCGTGGCTCCAAATTAATGCCAGATAAAAAAGAATTTGGTTACAGCTTCCCATGTGACGGTCCTGGCAGGGGAGGCACCTGCGACATATCAGCTTGGGACGCCTTTTACCTAGCCGTTTTTTGGATGCTGAACACCATTGGATGGGTTACTTTCTATTGGCACTGGAAACACATTACGTTGTGGCAAGGGAATGTTGCCCAGTTCGACGAATCCTCTACATACTTGATGGGTTGGCTGAGAGATTATCTTTGGTTAAATTCTTCTCAACTTATTAACGGTTATAACCCCTTTGGTATGAACAGTTTATCTGTTTGGGCATGGATGTTTCTATTCGGACATCTCGTTTGGGCCACCGGATTCATGTTTCTAATTTCTTGGCGCGGATACTGGCAAGAACTTATTGAAACTCTGGCCTGGGCGCACGAGCATACGCCGTTGGCTAACCTTGTACGCTGGAGGGACAAACCTGTTGCTCTCTCAATCGTTCAGGCACGTCTGGTGGGATTAACGCATTTCTCCGTGGGTTACATATTCACTTATGCAGCTTTTTTAATTGCATCCACATCGGGGAAATTTGGGTAACCCACTACCTAAAAATTGAATCATAAACAGAATGTAGGGGAGGTAGAGAGTTACCTCTCTTCATCTTTTTTATCTTCTCATCTAATACACATTTGAAATGAAAAATATTGGTGGGCAAACTACCTTTAGTGATTTTTCTTTTTCAACGTATCCAAAATGATGTATTATTATGCTTCAATGAGCTTATTCCCATGTTTTCTATCTGTTTCGAAGTTCGTTGAAATATTAATGAGTAATTAATCTAATTATGGCAAAAAAAAGTCTTATTGAGAGAGAAAAAAAGAAAAAGACGTCGGTGAAGAAACATGACTTTGCCCGTTAGTCCCTGAAACAACAGTTAAAAAAGAGTTTTTCAATACGAGAAAAGTTAGAAATTTCCGAAGCGTTACAGTCTTTGCCGCGTAATAGTGCACCCAACCGACTCCGAAATCGCCGCCACCTAACCGGACGCCCCCGATCTAACTACCGAGATTCTGGCTTATCCCGACATGTATTGCGCGAAATGGCACATACTTGTTTGTTGCCCGGCTTAAAGAAAGCCAGTTGGTAATAGAATACCAGCTGCTAGACGAGAGCCCCAAATATACAGATCCTGTTACTGATGATCCAAACAAGTTAATTCGATTAAATATCGACAATGGAATATAATAATTCCATTGAAAGGATCATCCACGCGGGGTAGAGCAGCTTGGTAGCTCGCAAGGCTCATAACCTTGAGGTCACGGGTTCAAATCCCGTCTCCGCAAGGAAAAACGTTTGCAAAGCGCCAGGTCTCCCCCCGCCAGTAAAGCAGTTGCTCGCCTTCGCAACTATCTACGGACAGATACTGAATTGGCTTCTTTTTACCCATTTGATCAGTGTACTTCCATTATCCACCTAAAAGCCCCTTTAACTCAGTGGTAGAGTACCGCCATGGTAAGGCGTAAGTCATCGGTTCAAATCCGATAAGGGGCTAATCTGCTCAAAATGTCGGGGTTTAACCATCCATCATATAAACACGGAAGAACCGGTCGGCACGATATTAAAAAGAATTCATCTAGGCAATGATAAATTCGATTGCAGGAGAATGATCAATAGGAAAAGCAAACTAGGAAGACTTTTCTGTCATGGGGAGTTTAAAGGAAACGCAAAATTTACAAACCTTCAGTAAACTGTAACCCCTCCCATTAAATTTTAAACTTTTGGGAATCACATCCCGCATTTTCTGTCACACAAGTTTTATCTTAGCTTATTTAGAATGATGTAATTATTTAGGTAATAAATAAATAAATATAATTCATAACATTTGAGATATTATCGTTATTCTTAACGCGGCGGCTTAAACAGGTCCGTCGCTATTCACAAATCCTTTCTTTCTATAATTGCTAAGCAATTTGTTAGCAGAATGATATTAGTCACTAAAAACTTTTCTGTAAAATTGTGATAGACTCACCAAAGTCTTAAATGACTCTTTTTATGAGTCACTGCGTCTCGCAATTCATGTGGGACAGTCTTGTCTTCTCTTCAATCCACTGCGAACTGATTTGGTTCGATATCAAGAATTTTTCATAATTTTTATGGGGCTGGTAAAATGACTATTCACAAGTACTTGGATCATAAAATAGTCCCATAAGGCACAAATAAATCACTATTGATCCATCAATAAAAGTTCATAGCCTATCATTATTATTCGATCGATAATCCAACTTTTTTTTTGTTTATTCTAGTTATTTTTGTGTCCATATGGCGCAAGGGTACAACCCAGAGGTAAAAAGTAACGATTTTAAAGGTAAGACTAAATAAGTATCAGTAATTTCTTTATGGGGACTGGCTGCCTGCCCCGGAAGGCAAATTCCTTGAAGGGGAATTCCTAATAGGAATAAATTAATTAGAGAGAAACAAGAGGTCTAATAAGAAAAGAGGGGTTCAATTGCTCCCAGGGAGATGGAGCCATAGTCCGAATCATTTTGGATTTATGCAGGTATTGTTGGTTTGTAACGAGATAAGAAGCCAAACCATAAACCAAAAAATTAATAAAAAAAAGGATAGAGGGTTCAAAATAATTAGTAAAGACAATAAATAACATAAGCAATAGATGAAATAGACGGATACCAAAGGAAAGGATGCTGGGAACGAGGATGAAAGTGATTACTGATGCAATGATGAAATGAAAAAAGAAACAAGGGTAAACCAGTCATGGATAGAATCTGAAAATGTTTCATCCGCGTGATATATAAAAAATATGGAGTGAACCAATTTATTTTGTCTTTTTAAGACAAGGAGCAGAGTATTTCGTATTCAATACTCTGAAATATGACGCAACCTTATTGCGTCACGAAATGGAGTAATACCCAAAAATGGTTGGAAGAGTCGAATGAGGAAGAAGCTATGACTATTGCCATTGGAAAATCTTCCAAGGAGCCAAAAGATTTATTTGACAGTATGGACGATTGGCTAAGAAGAGATCGTTTCGTTTTCGTCGGTTGGTCTGGCCTGTTACTATTTCCGACTGCTTATCTCGCTCTAGGGGGTTGGTTCACCGGTACAACCTTTGTCACTTCGTGGTACACCCACGGATTAGCCAGTTCCTATTTGGAGGGTTGCAACTTTCTGACTGCCGCTGTTTCTACCCCTGCCAATAGCCTAGCGCATTCGTTGCTTTTGCTCTGGGGCCCCGAAGCACAAGGCGACTTCACCCGTTGGTGTCAATTAGGGGGTTTGTGGACCTTCGTTGCTCTTCATGGATCTTTTGCTTTGATAGGTTTCATGTTACGTCAATTTGAACTTGCCCGATCTGTTCAATTACGTCCTTATAATGCAATTGCTTTTTCCGCTCCCATAGCTGTCTTCGTCTCTGTATTTTTGATCTATCCCCTAGGTCAATCCGGTTGGTTTTTTGCACCTAGTTTCGGCGTAGCCGCTATTTTTCGATTCATTCTCTTTTTTCAGGGTTTCCATAATTGGACTCTAAACCCCTTTCACATGATGGGAGTTGCAGGAGTCCTCGGTGCAGCCCTTCTATGCGCTATCCATGGTGCTACAGTAGAAAACACCCTATTTGAAGATGGTGATGGCGCAAACACGTTCCGGGCTTTCAACCCAACTCAGTCCGAAGAGACCTATTCAATGGTCACTGCAAATCGTTTTTGGTCCCAAATTTTTGGCGTTGCTTTCTCCAATAAAAGATGGTTACACTTCTTCATGTTGTTTGTGCCAGTAACCGGGTTATGGATGAGCGCGATCGGGGTAGTTGGTCTCGCCTTGAATCTACGTGCGTATGATTTTGTCTCCCAAGAGATTCGTGCAGCGGAGGATCCCGAGTTTGAAACGTTTTACACAAAAAACATTTTACTGAATGAGGGCATTCGTGCTTGGATGGCGGCCCAGGATCAGCCTCATGAAAATCTTGTATTCCCCGAGGAGGTATTACCCCGTGGAAACGCTCTTTAATGGAACTCTAGCCTTAAGTGGCCGTGATCAAGAGACAACGGGTTTTGCTTGGTGGGCAGGTAACGCTCGGTTAATTAATCTCTCCGGTAAATTACTGGGTGCACATGTAGCTCATGCCGGCCTGATAGTCTTCTGGGCCGGTGCCATGAATCTTTTCGAAGTAGCCCATTTCATTTCGGAAAAACCCATGTATGAACAAGGTTTAATACTGCTACCTCATTTAGCTAGTCTGGGGTGGGGGGTAGGACCCGGTGGGGAAGTGGCGGATACCTCTCCCTACTTTGTTTCTGGAGTGCTTCATTTGATTTCTTCCGCGGTCCTAGGGTTCGGGGGTATTTATCATGCTCTTATTGGTCCCGAAACTCTGGAAGAATCCTTTCCATCCTTCGGATACGTATGGCGGGACAAAAATAGAATGACTACTATACTAGGGATTCACTTGATCCTGTTGGGATTTGGTGCTTTCCTATTAGTACTTAAAGCACTCTATTTTGGGGGTTTGTACGATACATGGGCACCCGGGGGAGGCGATGTGCGAAGGATCACAAATCCGACCCTAAGTCCAAGTATAATCTTTGGCTACTTATTAAAATCCCCCTTCGGTGGAGAGGGATGGATTGTAAGCGTAGACAATTTGGAAGATGTCATTGGGGGTCACATATGGTTAGGACTTATTTGCGTGTTTGGAGGAGTTTGGCACATATTGACGAAACCTTTTGCTTGGGCTCGTCGCGCTTTCGTATGGTCTGGAGAAGCCTATCTGTCTTACAGTTTGGGAGCCCTTGCCATCTTTGGTTTCACAGCTTGTTGCTTCGTCTGGTTTAACAACACAGTTTATCCCAGCGAATTTTATGGTCCCACGGGTCCAGAGGCTTCCCAAGCTCAAGCCTTTACTTTTCTGGTCAGGGACCAGCGTCTAGGCGCGAATGTGGGTTCCGCCCAGGGACCTACCGGTTTGGGCAAGTATCTGATGCGTTCTCCCACAGGAGAAATCATTTTTGGAGGTGAAACCATGCGTTTCTGGGACCTTCGAGCTCCCTGGCTGGAACCATTAAGAGGCCCTAATGGTTTAGATTTGAGTAAGCTAAGGAGAGATATACAACCCTGGCAGGAACGGCGTTCCGCGGAATATATGACTCATGCGCCTTTGGGTTCTTTGAACTCTGTAGGTGGGGTAGCCACGGAGATAAACGCCGTAAATTACGTATCTCCTCGAAGTTGGTTATCAACATCCCACTTTGTTCTAGGATTCTTTTTCTTCGTGGGTCACTTGTGGCATGCGGGAAGAGCCCGTGCGGCCGCAGCTGGCTTCGAAAAGGGGATTGATCGAGATACTGAACCCGTTCTTTCAATGACACCTCTCAACTAAGTAAAAATATGGGGATATCGCGACAGTGATATCCCATAGGTTTTTTTTGTAGTTATGGAGTGTTAAATTATGTCACACCAAAACGGTATTGATATCTAATATTTGATTCATAAGATTGATATAAACTTACTTATTAACTATTAATGGCTGATAGTCCAATTTTATTCCTTCTGATACCAACTGGGCTGCATCCAGAATATATATATATATATATTTAGATGAGTATTGACCCCCGTTAATCGCTTCATTTTTATAAAATGGAAAGATGGGACGACCATATCAGTCCCGGTGGAACACAACATACCCTTTTTTCATCTGTTTTGTTATTGATTACTCAAAAGTACTTCTGTCAAACAGTTTTTTGATTATTTATCGAGTTCTCGAGGGAACTCAGAATCCGCTTCTCCTTCTAGGGAAAACCTATAAGCAATAGTTTGGATCCGTGGTACCGGGGCGATGAAGCTAAAAACAGGGGAGAGAGGGATTCGAACCCTCGATAGCGTTTCAGTACTATGCCAGTTTTCAAGACTGGAGCCATAAACCCCTCGACCATCTCCCCCGAACATATGCATCTGTCATTTAAATTATATATAATATTCAAAATATTAAAAAGATCAATCTCGTTTTTCTTTGTTTGGCATGGAATTATAAATTTTTCTTGGTACATATTTATTCTGAATCGAACTTTTGTTTAATAGATATAAGGGACAGATACTCAAAATTAAGGTTTGTGATTTATAGAACCACTGTATAAGATCATCCTGAGCAAGTGGGTTTTTGCTTCTTTTTATATGCCCTCTCGTCCTCTTGTTATGTGTTTACCAAAATATAAATCAATTAAGATACATCAGATTTTGTTCGGGATATTGAGAGAAAAGGTGTCTACCTTATTTTGAACAAATGCTTGGTTGGTTTAGTGCACACAGCTATAATTTTTGGATGTGGATCAAATGGTGTAAATAATTCAAATAGCTTCTGTCATGACTATTGCCTTCCAATTGGCTTTATTCTCATTAATCACAATTTCATTTGCATTAATCATTGGTGTGCCGGTCGTACTCGCCTCGCCTGGTGGTTGGTCTAATAGTAAGGGTATGGTCTTCTCGGGGGCCTCACTATGGATCGGATTAGTATTCTTGGTAGGTACGCTCAACTCCTTCGTATCACGATGAACCCTCGAATTTTTATCCCAACTGTACCCCCCAGAAGGGATTGTTTGTCTAATAGTATTACCTCAGCGATTTGTTTTTTCAAATGTCTTGAAAAATAATCGTTGAGGTTAGTGGGAACTTCGAATCGGTGCAGTGCAACATGATAGATACCACGTTGAGTATTCCGAACTGATCCTAAAAAAGGGGGCTATCCACATAGCCATTATGTGGATTTCCCTACCGAATAGATAGACGCATTCCTAATGTAATTGATATTTGAACTCAAACGTTCCAATATAATATACTAGGACAATATGGCGCTGCGGGTATAGTTGAGTGGTAAAATATCCCTTTGCCAAGGGGAAGACGCGGGTTCGATCCCCGCTACCCGCCGGTTCGGACGTTCTTATTGCAGCAATAGGTTGAGGAATGGCGGGCAATAAGTATACATAGTTCGATACAATTGCATTGACAGCCACTGATTTTCTTTTTATTATAAAAAAGAGGCGATTAGGCCCCCATCGTCTAGAGGCCCAGGACACCTCTCTTTCAAGGAGGCGACGGGGATTCGACTTCCCCTGGGGGTATCCGAGCCACAAAAGCAAGTGTGACCTTGTGCAAACGAGGCAAGGGAGGGTGGAATAGTTCAAGGAAAGAAAATATTGTAAACGGAGAATAAAACAAAAGGTGCGTCAGATCTAAATCTGATGGAAAATTGGGAATTTTACGCTACGCTGATTCCACCGGGATTTGGAACATCGGGTCGATGCTCGAGTGGCTAATGGGGGCGGATTGTAAATCCGCTGGCAATGCCTACGCTGGTTCGAATCCAGCTCGACCCAAAATTTTTATCCCAATTTAGGATTAAAATAATTCCGAAGCATCCATCCATGCAACAAACGGGGTTGACGGGTCTCGAACCCGCAACTTCCGCCTTGACAGGGCGGTGCTCTGACCGATTGAACTACAACCCCATAAATGTTTTTTTTTTCAATTAAAATTTTAATTAAATTGGCATTTGGGAGTCAACATCTTATATCTATATATATATAATACGTAGTCAAACCGTTAATCCGAAAAACAAATTCTTCCCGATTAATTCTTTTTTTTGTCCTAAATAAAGGAATTGGGTCTCTGAGAAATAATAACGGAAATACCCCAAATCTAGTGGATTTGAACGAACTAGAACTGCCCACTAATAAACTGCCAAAGTTTTTTCTTCTTTTTGATTATTCCACTGGTACGAGTTTACTTCGTAACTCAGTTCTTCCTATTGCTTAGATAAATATGCCTCGTTCCAAGCGAAATTGATGTCGTTGCATTGTTTATTATAAGGTTCCAACCGGAATGCCTTTGATTCATCTTTTTCTCTCATCCCTTAGTAAAAATTATATACCCTTTCATTCAGTCAAGAATGAGTGGAAGACGAGGTGTTTCTGCGTGTTTCGTGATATACTGACTAGTCAGTGTCGACCAGCTGGCTTTACTTCCCTGAATGAGAGGAAGAGGTAAAATTCTTTTTAACCTCCCGAGGATACTAGTGATTTTTAATGGAGTCCACGAGTTCTTTTCAATTCATTAGAGGGCTCAATATCTTCCACGATTGAATGAAACTACTGATATGGAAGTCAATATCCTCGCATTTGTGGCCACCGCATTATCTATACTAATCCCTACGGCTTTTTTGCCTATTCTCCATATACGAACAGCTGCGCAAAGCAATTAAACAATTAATTAAATAATCAAAGTATTGTCCTACAAGTGAAGAAGAAGGTAAGAGCTATCGATTGCAAAACAAATAATGAAGTAATCTGTGACTAGTGTATCTACGGATTTAATTTTCTATATTGAAGAACCTAAAAAAATTTATATTTCATGGATTTAGCTGGGTCTGGGGGGACTGGGGATCCGATCAAATCGCTTTGTAAATCCCCTACCCCAATACAATTCCTTTATTGATTCTGGTACAACTTATGCATGTTCGACCAATGTTTTGAAGATAAAACAAATCTAGTGAATCCGGGAGGAGATGGCTCGTCGGCATAACGAGCCAAATCCCACAAGCTAATAATCAGTTTGGTAATTATCACCTACAAGCCGCTTCTTCCCCGAACCACGAGTGATAGAGAAAATGTAAAAGTTACCATCAAAGCAGCCCAAGTTATACTAGTCACATCCGTGTTTCTAACCCTCATCCCTCTGACTCTGTCGAGAAAGATATATGCATATACCCCACATACATAGTTTACACAAACAAATCTTTTGATGCCACGAGTCGCCATTTTTCCTCCATCAGTTTCTTGATGGAGAGGTGGGTCGGGTGTACCAATTGGCCTTTCTAGGACCGGGTCAAACTTGGCAATTGCTTCGCGTACCCAATCAAGTGATCTGACTCGCAAGCGGTGCCAACGATACTTCTATCACCTTTTGATTATATTGCTGAAAAATAGTCCTATAATATTTTGAATTGCGTCCTTTTTTTGCACCGGAATATAATTCCCAACAGGGATTGTCTAGACGCGGGTCCCGGAACCTTCAATGTGACAGGCCGTAAAATAATCTATGGAGCATCCCTTGCGCTCCGGGCCGTGCGCGAAAGTCAATCCCACCTCTGTGCTAAATGAGGCGGCACCCGGATTCGAACCGGGAAAGAAAGGATTTGCAATCCTCTGTCTTACCATTTGACTATGTCGCCCCATCCCTATATCATTAACCATTCCGTGTGTTGAATGGTCATTTGTTAAATAAGACAGGCATTAACAAGAAACGGTGTAGGGATTCAGCATAGCAAAATTATATCTTTACTAAAAGATATTTGCAAGTCAGTCGCTGTGTTATTTACCTGTGTTTCAGCTTTCTTTGATGTTATTATAAAAAGGCTTTATCCAAATTTCTGTTTATTAAATGTGTTATAGATGGTTAGCATCTGTAACCAAAAAATGTTGGTAAAAAAAGTCCATCTCAGTTTTTATAGTTGTACGCGGGAATTAAACGAATCAAATATTTACTACTGTAGAGTGAACGTCGAAATAAACAAAATTTGTGACTGTTTCCAACAACCCAGTTATTATTTTTTTTGCATTATAAATGCATCGTGATATAAATGGCGTACTGAACGATGCTTCGCTTATCATTGAATACTGGAATAGTAAAGAAAAAATCTAATTACTTCTTATCAGTCGCGTTTAAGACAGGCATTGGGTAATCTATTTATTTATTTACCCATCTTGACAAATAGCGACTGGACCTGATCGAGATTCTCTACCCGTGTAACGGAACAAAAGTGACTGATTGAAGAAAGAAACAGTCCAGGGTTATTTTTTGCCGTCGACTCAGTCTTATTTACTCTAAATTCATGCACGTGTCTAGACTAATTTAATTAAATTCGATTTTACATCACTTGATGAAGCTAATTGAACCATAATTAATGAAGAATAAATAAAAAAAATTCTTCTCTATGATCCCTCCTTCTGGATTCTTATTACCCTTACAAAAAAATTACAGTATTGTTATAATGTGTTTGATAGGTTCTTTGTTCGTGACTCCGTAGTCGAATGCCTCCCACTAGCGATAAGAGAGGATAAACAATATACAATTCAAACATTATCATGGAACAGTTATCTCTTCTTAATTATGATCTAGGGAAATAAAATGAATTTGATTAGGGGTTATAAAAATATAATAATGCGAAATGATCGGGTATCACAAAAATAAATTTTGCATAATTAAACAATACAGATATAACATCATTTGGGAGAGGTTAAAACATGTCTGTACTGCCAGAATCGGGGAAAATCCAAATTGAGGGATTCAACCGCTTCGTTCACGAAGATTTGTTTGAAGAACCTAGTAACTTTCCGGAAATTGAAGATACAGATAAGGAAGTTGAATCCTGGTCGATTAGTGAGCAATACCAATGGTCAAGGCCCACAGGCGAGGAGAGCGATGCTGTACATCAATGCATCACATATTCATCCGATTTATACGTACCAGCTTAATCGACCTGGAAAAGAAACAAATTGATGCATGAGGAGATTGTACGTCTAGGATCTATACCTTGGATAAATCCCCAAGGAACGTTCGTAATTAACGGAGTTGCTAGAGTATTGATCAATCAAGTATTGAGAAGTCCCGGTATTTATCACAATCGCGAAGCGGATCACAAAGGTGGTTCCGCGTATACCTGTACCATAATATCAGATTGGGGAGGAAGATTCAAATCAGAAATAGATAAAAAAGATGGGTTATGGGTTCGTATTGGTAAAAAAAGAAAAGTATCCATTTTGATTCTGCTATTAGCTATAGGACCTACTGAAAGAGATATTTTGAAAAATGTTCGTTATCCCAAAATTTTTATTAATCTTTTAGAAAAACAAAAAGGGACTGTTAAGTCGCCCGAAGATGCTCTGGTAGAGCCTTACAAGCATCCGTATCCTGATGCAGACGCCGACTCTGTTTCAGAATTGATATTCAAGGAATTATAGAAGAGATTTTTTCAGTCGAGGTGCGAATTGGGACGAATCGGCAGACGGAATCCAAACACCAAACTTAATCTTGATGTACCTGAGACGGAACACTTTCCATTACCCCAAGATGTTTTAGCAGCTGCCGACTACTTGATTGAAGTGAGTTATGGTATGGGCAACCTTGATGATTCAGATCATTCAAAAAATAGGCGTGTTCGATCTGTAGCGGATCTTTTACAAGAACAGTTAGGATTAGCTTCAAATCGTTTAGAGAATTCGATACGGCAGAATGTTCATAAAGCCGTCCGGCGTAAGCGGCTATTAACTCCCAGGGGGTTAGTAACATCCATCTTATTAATAACAACTTCAAAGGAATTTTTTGGTTCGCACCCCCTGTCGCAATTCCCGGATCAGACCAATCCTTTAGCTGAAATGGTTCATAAACGAAGATTAAGTGCTTTAGGACCTGGGGGATTAACACGGCGAACTGCCAGTTTTCAGGCTCGAGATATTCATTTCAGTCACTATGGGCGTATCTGTCCGATTGAAACATCCGAAGGTATGAATGCCGGACTTATCTCGTCGCTAGCCATTTTTGCAAAAGCAAATAAATCTGGATCTTTACAGAGTCCATTGCTGGAAATGTCTGGTTTTGATAGGAAGAAACGGGTAGCTAATTTATCCTCCGGTGAAGATGATTCTTATCAAGTAGCAATCGGAAATGTATTAATATCCGAATGGAGAAATCGCGGGAAGGAACTCATACCAGTTCGCTACCGGCAAGAATCTCCGACAGTCATGTGGGAACAAGTAGGCTTTCGCAGCATTCACCCATTACAAAATTTTTCGATCGGAGCTTCTCTCATTCCTTTCATTGAACATAATGATGCAAACCGTGCCTTGATGGGTCCTACTATGCAACGTCAAGCAGTTCCGCTCTCTAGGCCCGAACGGTGTATCGTAGGAACTGGGTTGGAAGGTCAGGTGGCATCGGATGCAGGAGGCGTAGCCGTATCCGAACAAGAAGGATGAGTCAAATATGTCGATGGTAGTGGGATTCCATTTTCTCCCAGCAATGGAAAGGAGCTTGTCAACACCCGATTAAAAATATATGAACGGTCCAATAGCAATACCTGCATAAATCAGAGATCTATAGTTGTTCAAGGAGAACTTTCAAGGTGTGGAAACGCACTAGCAGATGGATCAGCAACTGTTGGGGGAGAATCAGCTTCGGGCAGAAACATATCAGTGGCTTATATGCCATGGGAGGGATACAATTCCGAAGATGCAGTATTGATTAGCGAACGTCTTATCCATGGAGATATTTGCACATCTCTTCATATTGGAAGATATGAGGTAGAGATTCGCGCAACAAATCAAGGTATTGAAAGGGTTACTAGGGAAATCCCTCAATTGGACAGCTACGCACTTCGTCATTTAGACACTAATGGTCTTGTGAAATTGGGATCCTGGGTAGAAGCGGGGGACGTGTCAGTGGGTAAATCGACACCTCAAGAAGGGGAAATGTTGTCACGCGCTCCAGAAGGAAAATTATTACAAGCTATTTTTGGTATTCGATTAGCAAATGCGCGGGAAAGTTGTTTGAGGGTTCCTACTGGGGGAGGGGGTCGGGTCACCGACGTGGGGTGGGCATATCCCGACGATGATATTCTGAGCGATTCGGAAGTTATTCATATATATATTTTGCAAGAGCGTAAAATACAAGTGGGTGATAAAATAGCTGGTAGACATGGTAACAAAGGGATTGTGGCGAAGATATCACCCAGACAGGACATGCCTTATGTCCAGGACGGTACATCAGTTGATATGACATTAAGTCCATTGGGTGTACCTTCACGAATGAATGTAGGACAGATCTTTGAATGTTTACCTGGGTTAGCTGGGGGATTCTTGAATATACACTATAGAATAACGCCTTTTGACGAGGGGTATGAACGGGAAGCCACTAGAAAATTAGTCTTCTCAGAACTTTGTAAGGCAAGTACAGACACGCATAATCCATGGTCATTCGAACCAGAGCATCCTGGAAAAACTCGGTTGATTGATGGCAGAACGGGTGATGCTTTCGAGCAACCAGTTACAATTGGAAAGGCTTATATAATGAAATTGATTCATCAGGTTGATGATAAAATTCATGCACGATCTAGTGGACCTCATGCACTTGTTACGCAACAACCTCTTAAAGGGAGATCCAGACGGGGGGGACAATGAGTGGGAGAGACGGAGGTTCGGGCCCCAGAGGGTTTTGGTGTATCCTATACGCTGCAGGAAATGTCTACCACCAAATCCGATCACATTCAAGCTCGTTATCGAGTACCTGGTTCTATCACGACAGGAAAGCCCGTACCCAAGCCGGACACAGTTCCGGAATCATTTCGATTGCTAGTCCGGGAATCGCGATCTACGGGTTCAAATCCAAATTATAAATTGATATCTGAGGGAGATCTAGGGAGAAAGAGCAGGGAAATTTGACAAAGCAAAAATCAAAAATTCTTATTCCATGATTCACCAAAATGGTTATCAACAACTTCGTATCGAACTTGCTTCTCCGGAACAAATTCGTAGTTGGGCCGAGAGAGAATTACCCAATGGAGCAATCGTTGGACGAGTTGATTGACCCTATACGCTACATTACAAGACCCATAAGCCAGAAAGAGATGGTTCATTTCGCGAAAGAATATTTGGTCCTACCAGAAGTGGAGTATGTGCCCGTGGAAATCACCGGTCTATAAATAACGAAGGGGAATATTCCGATTTTCGTGAACACTGTGAAGTTGAATTCACCGATTCTCGAGTTCGAAGATATCGAATGGGATATATCGAATCAGCTTGTCCAGTAACCCATATATGGTTCTTGAAAAGAATCCCCAGTTACGTTGCGAACCTACTAGCTCAACCTCTTAAGGAATCAGAAAGCCTAGTATATTGCGACGTGTGACTTGGCCAGACAATCCGATTATTACAGAGATGATTTTGATCAGTCGTTCCAAGTAGAAATGGAATGTTCCAAATCCCGACATGCCTAATTATGATGTAAAAAAGGTATTATGCAGCTCGGTACAAAATTTGTAAATACAAAATTTTTGATATGAGACTTGTATTCATGCAGTTTCCATATTAAGAAAGAGGAGTAGGTAAATCTTAGATATATCTAAGAAATAATTATGACGAATCAAACAGAAAGGGGGAAAGTTTCTCCCCAGGGTCCATTACACCAAATCAATAATTAGGCCTCGTTATAAATTTTTTCATTGTTATATCGATAATACTGTTCCTCGTAAATATTGAGCGAAGAAAAAATCGCCGTAATTTGCAGCGGAGTATTTTGGAATCGGTATATTCAATGGATTAAAAAATATGGTTACGAAACTTTATTCATCGCAAATACGTTTCGTTTCGGGTATTATGGGAACCGTCGGGGCGGAGTAAAAACCCGAGGAAGATAAATAATCGGATTAGGAACAAGAAAATTATTCCGCTTTTTTGCTATCGATTTGAAGGGAAGAATACTTCTGTCGAACCAATGATAAGAGAAGTGAGACTATTCGGGAATAAAATACGTTGAATGGATCAGTGACTCGAGTGGTGGGTAATTATTTGATTCTGAATGAATAAAGTCTCAATGCTTTAGCCGCCTATCCCAATTCAGAATCAAGAAGTTACTTGAGCCGGATGAAGAGAAACTTTCAAGTCCGACTCCGAGGGGGGGAAAAAGTTATTCGACCCATCCCAATCTCTATCTTGCTAGGCCCATGGGTGAAAAACCCACTTTGTTACGGTTGCGAGGTTCATCCAATCACGAGGATTGGCCTTGGGAAAATATTCTTCCCTTATATCTCTCTACTCGAAACTTTGATATTATTCAGAAACGGGAAGTAGCTACTGGGGGGGATGCCACAAAAAAACAATTGGCTAGTTTGAATTTACAAAATCTGTTGGATTATGCGTATTCAGAATGGCGGGTACTAATAAAACAAGGATCAATCGAAAATGAATTGGAGGATTGTACGATTCAAAGAAGGAAGGATCTTTTAGTCAGACGAATGAAATTAATCAGGGATTTTTTGCAAACAGGTATAAAACCGGAATGGATGGTTCCAGATTTTCCACCGGTACTTCCGCCCGAACTGAGACCAATTGTTGAATCATACGAAGGTGAATTAATCACTTCTGATCTGAATGAGCCTTATAGAAAGATAATTCATAGAAATAATACTCTTACTGAATCCTTATCCGGAAGTGAGTTCACCCCCGAAGGGCTAATAGTATGTCAAAAGAGACTTGTCCAAGAAGCTGTGGATGCCCTCATAGGTAACAGTATACGTGGACAACCAATGAAAGGCATTAATAACAGACCCTATAAGTCTTTTTCAGAAGTGATTGAAGGAAAAGAGGGGCGATTTCGCGGGAATCCGCTCGGGAAGCGGGTCGATCATCCAGGTCGTTTCGTTATCGTCGTGGGTCCATCCCTTCTATTACACCAATGTGGATTACCTCGAGAATTGTCGATAGAACTTTTTCAAGCATTTGTCATTCGTGATCCAATTGGGCGACATCTCGTTCGCAATTTGCGAGCTGCTAGAAATATGATTCGTAGGAAAGAACCTATTACTTGGAAAGTTCCTCGAGAAGTTATGCAGGGTCATCCCATACTGCCGAATCGAGCACCTACGTTACATAGATTAGGTATTCAAGCGTTCCAACCTATTTTGATACAAGGGCGCGCTATTTGCCTACATCCATTGGTTTGTGGGGGGTTCAACGCAGATCCCGACGGAGATCAAATGGCTGTCCACGTACCTCTTTCCTTAGAAGCTCAGACTGAGGCTCGTTTTTCAATGTCTTCTCACACTAATCTATTATCCCCTGCCACGGGGGATCCGGTTCCCGTACCAACCCAAGATATGCTTCTCGGTATTTACGCATTGACTATTAGTAGCAGAAAAGGAATTTATGACGACAAATATTCCTCCGCCGGGGGTTGTCACTCCCACATAAAAATACCGTATTTCGCAAGTCATGACGATGTTCTCAGGGCCAAACAATTAGAACAAATTGATTTTCACAATTCTCTGTGGCTTCGGTGGAATACTGAATACCTGATTGGTCCAAAAACTCGTGAATTTGCTGCTGAATCCCAATATGAATCTTCAGGAACCTCAGTTCACTTCTACGGTGATTGCTATCTGAGGAGGTGCAGAGAGGGTGGTACGCTTAGTACCTATATCCTTACGACAGCCGGTCGCATTTTGTTTAACCAGCAGTTGAGAGAAGCGATGCAGGGAATTTCAAAATATATTGCAGCTCGTCATGGTTCAGGTCAAGGTAACAATACCTGAGCAATTTCCTGTTGCTCAGTTGTTTGTAGCTATACGATTCTGTAAACTTAAGTAGAGAAAACTGGGTGAGTTTTTGCAATATATATAAATCTGAACTTGTCAGCCAGTTATATTCATGAAACAACAAAGTTGAGGTTTTTGCAACGGCAGATCAAGCCGAATCACCCTTCTATAACAAGACGATGGATAGAACTGCGGTGCGACAACCCATCAGCAAGCTAACTGTTCATTTCGGGATTGCATATGCAACAAACACCTTAGACCAGATAAAAATTTTGGGTTTTCAACAGGCTACAAAAGCATCTGTTTCATCAGGAATTGACGATCTCTCAACAGTACCTTCCAAGGGGTGGCTTGTATAAGATGCGGAACGACAAGGTTATATCTCGGATCAATATCACCTTTACGGTAGTTTGCATGCCATAGAGAAATTGCGTCAATCGATTGAAGCTTGGTATGCCACGAGCGAGTGCTCAAAAAGAGAGATGAATCCCAGTTTCCGAATAATCGATCCTCTTAACCCAGTTCATATGATGTCTTTTTCAGGAGCACGGGGGAGTATATCCCAAGTTCATCAATTACTTGGCATGAGGGGACCAATGTCTGATCCACGGGGACAAGTAATTGATTTACCCATTCGAAGAAATCTACGCGAGGGTCTATCCTTGACGGAATATATTATTTCCTGCTACGGAGCTCGAAAGGGAGTTGTGGACACCGCGGTACGAACATCTGATGCTGGATACCTCACGCGCAGGCTTGTTGAAGTAGTTCAACATATCGTTGTGCGAAAAAAAGACTGTGGAACTAGCAAAGGTATTGCTCTGAGTATAGTTGAAGGACGAAGAGAATCTATATGAACGGTATCATAACAAAGATTAATCGGCCGTGTGCTGGCAGACAATGCTTATTCGAGCGAGAGGTGTGTTGCTGCACGCAATCAAGATACCAGCGATGCGCTGGCTGGCTATTTGATGAGCGCGATACAGCCAATCTATATAAGATCTCCATCGATATGCAGAACTAGTTACTGGATCTGTCAATTGTGTTATGGTTGGAGTCTAGCCCATCACGACTTAGTCGAATTGGGAGAAGCTGTAGGTATTGTTGCAGGTCAATCGATTGGAGAACCAGGGACTCAATCAACATCAAGAACTTTTCATACAGGGGGAGTTTCTACGGGTGATATTGCGGAATACACACGAACTCCATTCAATGGAATCGTCAATCTTGACGAGGGATTGGTGCATCCCACACGTACCCGAAATGGACATCCCGCTTGGGTGTGTCGGAACGAATTACCTATTCTTATTAAAGGTTCGAATAATTTAAGCAGTCTCGTTATTCCGGCACGAAGTCTGGTTATGATTCGGAATAACCAGTATGTCGAGTCGCAACAAATCATCGCGGAAGTATGAGCAAAAGAATTTCCCCTAAAAGAACGTATTCAAAAACCTATTTATTCAAATTTAGAGGGAGAGACCCATTGGAGCAGACTCGTCTGTAACTCCCACAAGCAAATGAATGAGATACTGCATGTTGTACGTGATACGGGTCACATATGGATTATTTCAGGAACTTCAGGTTACTATAGTGAAAATTGGTTATTTTACCAAGACCAAGATAGGATCAATGGAACGTCCTCCTTCGGGTTGAATAAATACAACTGCTCCCAAATGAAAGGGCTATTCCTCGATGATGTGAGTCTAAAATCATGTAGCAAAGATGTGTATAAACAAAAAATTTCAATTATTAAAAAATGTTTCCTAAATCGGTTTAGTTCTCTGATAACTAATTATATCTTTACCGATTTCGTAACGGACTTTGGCAGGAGAAAAGATGTGCCCTTTGGGTTGACGAAACTCAAAAGAGTTTGTGGCGGCCTGCCCATGACAAGCGTGAATTTTCATTTATTTAGTAATAACAATAATACGGATGGAAAAGAGATTTTCGTTATTTATGATAATTACGAGTATTGAACCGATGCAGTGGGGATAATGAAGTACGGCACAATACGAGTCGAGCCGATCAATCCAGTAATATACACATTTGGTGATACTTTTTTAAAAACATTTCCTCGTCGATCACGAGATACTAGAGTCATCAAAGGAGGTAATTCTCTTTTAATTCCTGAAGAACGATATGTCATCGATGAACCCTCCTCCATATGTATCATGAATCACAGCTTCGTTGAAGGGGGTACGCGACTGACTCCTAGCATTACTAGTCAAGTATCCGGATCGGTTCAAATTGGAAAGACAGGGGGCAGTACCGAAACAAGGGTTTTACCGGGATATGCCTACTGCCCAAAAAATTTGGGAGTGGTAACTGACGTCCTTAAAGAAAGAGATATTCTCATTACACCAGGAGATAGTTTTTTTGACGATTTAACATTTGAAGATTGGGTGTGTCCCCGATTGGTTACACTAAAAAGAGGGAAAATTCCCGTATTGGTACGACCGGTTATAAGATATAACATGTCTGACTATTCATTGGTACAAACAGGTTCTTTTCTCGAAACGTGTGAATCATCAGAATGTACCAGGATTCAACTCATTAAATATGAAAACAATGAACAGGTGAAATTGAGTAGTGAAAAAACGGGTACCCAACTCGTTCGGACTTCTTTAGTAGTCGATCGGCAGATAAATTTATCCCAGCCCCTCTTTAAAGGGTGGACTTATGCGTTTTTCAACAATACAGTGACACAAAACTCTTTCAACACGTTTTTGCAAATCGGCCTGTCACATGTATTATTTGACTCGCTCAATGTGTCAGGAAGTGATAGACTTCCTGAGCAACCGATGTTTTTCGACAGTCCATTCCCGATTTATCCTGATCAACTCAATCATGACGATCGAGTTAGTAAACAGCAAAGCACGATTCATTTAATATCTGAGCGAGGTGCCTCTTTTCTTGCATTGTCACCGCTTAATTTTTTTTGTGATACTTTGACTGATATGAGACATAATAAAATAATTAATGATTCTGTTTTGAATGAAAAATTCAATGCTCATGCCTGCAACCGGAAGATTTCAGAAGAGTATTTGCATAGGAATTATCATGAGAATAATAATTCTGTAGTATTTGAAAAAAACCTGGCAGAAGCTGAAAAGTTTTCCTTTCTTTTTGGTTCGAAAAAAAATGAAAATCTAGGCTTGCTAGGTAACTCTCTGGGTCTCTCCACTTGTCTTTCTCACTTTTATTTAAATTCTGATCCGATTGTCAACGGATCCAATTACCCCGTCAATTACTCGACAGACACTTTGGAACATAAAAATTGGTATTCAATTGATGAGAACGAAGGAGTTATCAAATACCCCTCAAATTTTTTACTACCGAATATTGTTTGGGACAATACCGCATTAACCCGACTCAAGCTCGGTCTATTGATTGGTGAAAATCGATTTTTTTCTGATAAAAATATCTGCCTCAAATCGGGTCAAGTTGTAGCCATTCATGAAAAATATTTTTTTATTAGAATGGGTAAGCCTTATCTAATTAACCAAGGGGCAACTATTCACAGGAATAATGGGGATATCATCAGGGAGGGGGATACGTCAATAACATCACCATACGATAGGTCGAAGCCTAGAGATATTATTCAAGGTTTGCCAAAGGTGGAACAGTTGTTGGAATCTCGCCCAATGAGTTCCATTCCAACAAGAATTGTAGATGTTTTTGAAAAACGGAGTGAGGGTATTATTGAACCAATCGGTAATTTTTGGAGTCATTTATTAAGTGCCAGAGCAAGTATGGAACATTGCCAATCAGTTCTAATAGATCAAATTCAAAGGGTTTATGGATCCCAAGGGGTGCAAGTAGTTGATAAACATATAGAAATTATCATTCGTCAACTAACAGCAAAAGTTATATTTTCAGAGAATGGGATAACCAATGTTTTTTTGCCGGGGGAGCTTATTGGATTGTCACAGGCACAACGAATGAATCGTTCCTTGAAGAAATTGGTCTCGTATGAACCGACTGTATTGGGAATGACGAAAGCATCCCTTAATACTACTAGTTTTCTTTCAGAGGCAAGTTCTCAAGAGACTACTCGAGTACTGGCTAGAGCTGCTCTACGGGGTCGAACCGACTGGTTAAAGGGATTGAAAGAAAATGCCATTCTTGGAGACATCGTCCCCATCGGAACCGGGAGTCCAGAAATTTTTCAAAGAAGAAATGTGGAGAAGCAGCAGGAGTGGCTTATTCTTGCGGTAAACAACGATGTTTTCAAGGCAGATGAAAGCATTTATATCAATCATGGGGTGGATCCAAGCTTTCGGTACGAACCCTCCTTTTGCGGGAAGTCGAAGCACACCCCCGGGACTAAATAAAATTTTTTAACAATTTAAGTCATAATCTCTACCAGTTGTCTTACAGGATCCCAGTGTCTATTTCGGTTGGCAGATTGTGATGATCCTGTAACTCCGACTAGAATAGAATTGATTTAAAGTTTTTTGTACCTGGGAGAAAGCACGCAACAGAAAAATTGGGATATTGATTCGGAAGGTATGATGGGATCGGGAGTCCATTTCGGCCACCAAACTCATAAATGGAATCCAAAGATGTCACCTTATATATTTACAGAACGAAGGGGTGTTCATATCATCGATCCGACTCAGACAGCTCGTCCTTTATACGAAGCCTGCAATTTCGTTTTTGATACAGCAGCGGAGGGAAAAGAATCTCCGTCGGTAGGTACTAAATATCAAGTATCCGATCTGATTGCGTCAGCTGCAAAAATATCTCGCTGCCATTATGTTAACCAAAAGTGGCTAGGAGGTATGTCAACGAATTGGTCTACAACCGAAATACGTCTCCGGAGATTCTAATCTTCACAAAACGCCGAGGATGCCGGAGAGTTTGATCGACTTCCAAAAAAAGAAGCAGCAATTATGAGGAGACAATCACTTAGATTGAAAAAAAATTTGAGTGGCATTCAATATATGTCAGATTTGCCTGATGTTGCAACAATCACTGATCAGCATGAACAATTAACTGCTCTTCAAGAATGTATCACTTTAGGGATACCCACGATTTGTATCGTCGATACCGACTGCGACCCAGATTTCACGGACATTCCGATTCCTGGTAATGATGATGCCCGTCCCTCCATCCGATGGTTATTAGACAAACCAGCATTAGCTATTCGTACAGGTCGTTCCAATTTAAAATCTCCGAATCCGTAAAGGAGGGGTAATTGCCAAATAACCACTCCGATTGCTCAACTGGTCAACTATTTATTTTGAAAGAAAATGGGAATATTATAAGATTCGTTTATAGTCCTCAGCTATTCAGTTGATATTTGTAATATATACCCAATTCGACCGATTTTTGGGAAGGAGGTAATACGTATATTGAACACCTAATGGTTAATGAAATTGATGATTCGTACCGAGTGTCAAGTGTGGAGGTAGGCCAACACTACTACTGGCAAGTGGGTAATTTCCAAGTTCATGCACAAGTTCTTTTAACTTCATGGGTAGTAACTGCCATTTCGTCATGCATATCCATTGTCGCTACTCGCAATTTGCGAACTATACCGACTGGTAATCAGAATTTCATTGAGTATATTCTCGAGTTCATCAGGGATTTAACCAGGACTCAAATGGGGGAGGATGAATATCGCCCCTGGGTTCCCTTTATTGGAACTATGTTTTTATCTATTTTTGTTCCGAACTGGTCAGGTGCTTTAGTCCCCTGGCGAATCGTTCAATCACCACACGGAGAGTTAGCCGCACCCACAAATGACATCAATACCACTGTTGCATTGGCCTTACTCACATCAGTAGCGTATTTCTACGCGGGTTTGCACAAAAGAGGTCTTAGCTATTCCGGTAAATACATACAGCCGACTCCTGTCTTGCTGCCTATCAATACTTCGGAAGATTTTACTAAACCCTTATCGCTCAGTTCCCGTCCGTTCGGAAACATATTAGCAGATGAATTAGTAGTAGCTGTTCTTGTCTCCCTAGTACCTTCAATCGTTCCCGTACCTATGATGCTGCCAGGACTATTTACAAGTGCGATTCAAGCTTTGATTTTTGCAACTTTGGCGGCAGCCTATACAGGTGAATCCTTGGAGGGCCACCATTAGCTGAATTTGATTCTCCTCAACGAGGGATTATCTTGAAACTCAGCCATCTAAACGAATTACTTTCCAATAAACTGTTGAAGTGGCAGAAAGAATCTTTTTGCTATACTGATGTAGTAGCTCCCTCGATCTTTGTTTCTTTCTACTTTTTCTTTCTCTACCTCATTCTTTACGTAATGAGGTAGGGAATCGAGGCTGGATCCACCACCACTTCTACGAGTTGACTTCATTGATATTTGCCAATTTCTATCAATAGAAATGACTTTGTGAGGTGCTACATAACCAAACGTTTAATTTGAATTGAAATAACGACTGTCTGCTTATGTAGGAAATCAGTAGTACCGGGATCCAACAATATTGCCTATCAAGGCAAGGACAAAAGGGGAATTGGATTCACAGTGATTCTTTTATTCCCTAAATCATGCATAAATGCCAAACTCAGATCATTTTTGTATCTAACAAACGGGGTTTTTTCAGACGGTTTGATAATTGAATTGGGGCAAATTTTCTGTCTTTTAAAAATTATCAATTGACTATTTTCAATCTCTCTAGTAAGATGGAACGATTGACAGCTCATTCACCAATTTGATTATGTCTCTAAAGAATCAGTGTTTTAATCACAGTCAAGTTATCGCCGCGCTGAGACTACTCAATTCACAACATAGGAGGATATTGATACGAACCCCTTGATTTCTGCCGCTTCCGTCATCGCTGCTGGATTAGCTGTGGGCCTCGCTTCTATTGGCCCTGGTGTTGGTCAGGGGACCGCTGCGGGTCAGGCAGTAGAGGGTATCGCAAGACAACCAGAGGCAGAGGGTAAGATCCGAGGTACATCATTACTAAGTTCAGCTTTTATGGAAGCCTCGACAATTTATGGGTTAGTTGCAGCTCCGGCATCATTATCTGCAAATCCTTTCGTTTAGTTACACTTTGTCCCCTTTTAAGTAAATAACGGGGAGGGATTAGGGGAAAGGTAAGCCCAATAAATAAATATTTTTTATTATTAGCTATTTGTTTTATTCTTACTTTTCTCTATTCTTTATTCCTCTACAAATTCTTTATCGGATTCTTGATTCTGTACCAAGTTATATTCGGAGTCATATGCAATTGGTTTCAACCCTGGAAGAGAGGAAGGGGAAGATAATAAAATGGGAAGTGTAGGCAACATCGACGGTTTTCAAAACTATTGGGTTTTAGCTGCTGTAAATTTTGGTTTTAATAGCAATATTTTGGATACAAACTTGATTAATCTGATTGTGGTTCTGGGTGTATTGACTTATTTTGGAAAAGGAGTGTGTGCGAGTCATTTATCTAGGTGAAACGGCCGAATTCTCCCGGTTGTATCCGACATAAAAAGGGTGCAAAAAACCGACGAATTACTTGCAAATCATTTAGTGTTATGCAGGGACAAAAGCATTTCGTACAACTGAGTGGAAACTTATATTTTCATTCTATCGATTGATTCGGGAATAGCATTGATATGGTCAAAAATGTTTTAAATCGATGTGGTACGCGGTTTTTAATCCCCCACCATGCGAAGACCCCAAAACAAGGTGATGAATTTACTCGGTATACAACACCCGTATCCGAGGGACTATAAAATCCGAATCAACCAATATTGGATCGGACAGTGGCTATTGGATCTTATCCGATTGTTGGAATGACGACCTATATCACAAGATTTATTAGTTGGAGAAAGTGACTTCATCGATAATACCATCCGAAAGAGCCCCCAATTCGTTCTATCTTTCTCATGCATATACAGACGGTAATCGTTATTTTTAGAACGAGCAAAATGATATGAATTGAAGAGGGGTCCAAAGGTGGCAGGTCCCAAGGCGCTCATCTAATCGGGTGATCTGGACAGGAAAGCCGAATGAGTCGAAAGATCCACGTTCGGTTTGGGAAGAGATTATAGATCTCCGGAAATCAAAGGTATATGATCCACCTTCATTGATCAACTTATTAGAGAATCGCAAAAGGACAATCCTCGATACTATTCGTAACGCAGAAGAGCGGTATGAAGAAGCCATTGACAAGCTTGGAAAAGCTAAAATTCGGTTAAAAGAAGCAGGACTAAAGGCTAATGAGATTCGTGCGAATGGCCTTTTGCAAATGGAGAGGGAGAAGCAGGATCTCGTCAATGCGGCAGATGAGGATTTAAAAACATTTGAAAATGATAAGAATTCCACTATTCGCTTTGAGAAGCGGCGAGCAATTCAACAGGTTCGGCAGCGAATCTCTCGTTTTGCCTCGGAAAGATCCCTGGAAAGTTTGACTAGTCGTTCAGATAACGAGTTACATTTGCGCATGATTGATTATCATATTGGCCTGCCAGGGGGTATGGGGGATACAACTGATTAACCCTCATGGGTTTTATTTTTCATAAATATGCAGCAGATGCTAATGGTAACAAATATTCGACCTGATGAAATTAGTAGTATTATACGCAAGCAGATCGAGGGGTACGCTCCAGAAGCGGAAGTTGCTAATACCGGTACTGTACTTTAAGTCGGGGATGGAATTGCTCGCATCTACGGTCTCAACGAAGTAATGGCTGGTGAATTGGTGGAATCTGAGGATGGTACGACAGGCATCGCATCAAATCTGGAATCTGATAATGCTGGAGCTGTGCTAATGGGTGATGGTCTCACCATACAAGAGGGGAGCTTTGCAAAAGCAACGGGTAAAATTGCCCAAATACCAGTTAGTGAATCTTTTTTGGGCCGTGTGGTAAATGCCTTAGCCCAACCCATTGATGGTAAGGGTCAGGTTCCAGTTTCTGGGTCTAGACTGATCGAATCCCCTGCCCCAGGAATTATTTCAAGACGTTCCGTATATGAACCCATGCAAACAGGTCTCATTGCGATTGATTCCATGATTCCCATAGGTCGAGGCCAAAGAGAACTAACAATTGGAGACCGACAGACGGGTAAGACCGCGGTTGCTACAGATACCATTTTGAATCAAAAAGGTCGAAATGTTGTTTGTGTCTACGTGGCTATTGGCCAAAAAGCTTCTTCTGTGGCTCAAGTGGTAAATACATTCGAGGATCGTGGCGCTATGGAATATAGCATAGTAGTATCAGAAACTGCTGATTCGCCGGCTACTTTGCAATACCTCGCTCCCTATACTGGAGCAGCTTTGGCCGAATACTTCATGTACCAAAAGCAGCATACTTTGATTACTTATGATGATCTTTCCAAACAAGCTCAGGCTTATCGACAAATGTCTTTATTGTCGAGGAGACCACCTGGTCGAGAAGCATATCCGGGAGATGTTTTCTACTTGCATTCTCGGTTATTAGAAAGAGCAGCCAAATCAAATGCTCAGTTAGGCGAAGGGAGTATGACTGCCTTACCCATTGTCGAAACCCAAGCTGGAGATGTTTCGGCATATATTCCTACCAATGTCATTTCTATTACTGATGGACAGATATTTTTATCAGCAGATCCATTCAATGCGGGTATCCGGCCAGCAATTAATGTAGGAATTTCAGTGTCTAGGGTAGGCCCGGCAGCTCAAATCAAAGCGATGAAGCAGGTAGCTGGTAAACTCAAATTGGAACTGGCTCAATTTGCCGAATTAGAAGCTTTTGCACAATCTGCATCTGACCTTGATAAGGCGACTCAGAATCAGTCAGCAAGGGGTCAAAGATCGCGTGAATCGCTAAAACAACCACAATCGGCGCCGCTGTCAGTAGAGGAGCAAGTAGCGACTATCCATACCGGTGTCAATGGATACTTGGATGTATCAGAGGTGGAGCAAGTCAAACGATTTCCGGTTCAATTTCGCGAGTATCTAATAACCAATAAACCGCAATTCGGTGAGATTGTTCGTTCTACCAAAATGTCGACGGAACAGGCGGAAACCTTACCGAAGGAAGCCATTAAGGAGTATATGGAACTTTTTATGCTTCAAAAGAAGTGATTGTCCGTTTTTTTGCTTTCCAAAAAGATTAAGCCGTAATTAGTAAATAAAATAAGGTTGTTCTAAACATTTGTTCTGGATCCTCTTGTGCATATGAAATTACGTCCAATAGGATTTGAACCTATACTGAAGGTTTAGAAGACCTCTGTCCTATCCATTAGACTATGGACGTTGTTTCAAAAGATGCAATGGGGTTATTGGTAACCCTACTGGTACACAGTCTGGTTGTTCGGTCATAAAAAGTCACCAACCACGGACTGTAAGAGTTATTTATGACATAGCTATTCTGATGTCATAGAGCTATCTCTTAATTAGGTAAATTTATAGTCCACAATAATCAGTAATTGAAAAATGAGTTAGATCGGTCAATATGACCGATCTAACTAGCGGGTAGCGGGAATCGAACCCGCATCAGTAGCTTGGAAGGCTAAGGGTTATAGTCGATGTTAATTCATAATTTAACACCTCTAATTCAGAACCGAACTTGAAAGTTTCTATTCATTCGGCTCCTTTATCGAACAGAACGACAATAAAAAAAAAGGTCTGCCTCCTGATGGTGAGTGAGGCTTTCCCCCAAATTAGTAGCTCATAGATTTTGAGCTACTATATGTCGAAAACAGAGAATAAGCTAAAAATAAATACTTTGTTTTTCGACATTTTAAATTAATTTTTTTATTTTATGGCCTATAGGTTCTTCTCAAGTAAATGGTCTTAACTATTTATTTGGAGTCCCGTTATTAACATCTATGTCAGTTTATTTCATACCTTGTGTATGAACGCTATGCATGAAATGATATACTTTTTAGATGATCCCTTTGAAAAAAGAAAATTTTTTGGACCGTTACAACGAGATCAACAAATATTACACTCGTACAAATAACGTTAAGGCTCTTTCTTTTCAATTAATTCGTTTTTTATTTTCAGTCGATAGAATCTTTAGGATAGCATCTTTCACCAAGTCGTGATATCAATCTCTTGAGTTCCTTGGTTGCGGCAAACCAGAACCAGGCTCCTCACGACCACTGTGACTAGATTTTTACATCCGAGTTTAGTGACGATGAAATGAATGCGTTGGATCCCTATCCATAGAATCTTAAATTACTCTGAAACTTTTAAGTTCAAGTCAATTCTGCTTTGCAGCTCCGAACAGCCAATCTTGGGCATCGGAGTGGTAAGAATTGGGCGTCACAGATGGGTTCCAATAAGCGATCCAAAAATAAAATAATTTAACAGGAGAAGTTAGTTCAGAAACTACTAAACCAGTTGTCGAAAACGTAACGAATCACACTTTTACCACTAAACCATACCCGCCTTATAAATATTTTATTTTGTAAAAGTTGTTTATGTCAATATAGTCTCATTACTGATGGGTCTTTTGCGGAGGAACTATTTGCCCTCCGCTAAAACATCCATAATATGCAACTCTATCAGACTATACTCAAATGTGAATCTTGTTTGGTGGAATTATAAATTCCCTTTTTTAACTGCTAATAAAGCAATTACTAATGGTCCCGATACTACTATCGACGCCAAAACAACGAGTTGTGCAGCAATTTCTATGTTCATTGTATCTCCCTACTAATAGTTAGCAGAAAACCAGCGCAGATTCAAATAAACCCTTTTATTTTTTATAGCCACTCCACAGGAAATACAAGTAATTCTATGATACAACTCTCATAAATTGAAGTTGATATAGTGAATGGTAAAATAATTAACTGTTTTAGCAACTTTCTAAATACATATGAAAGTTTTTTTATATTACTTTTACTCAATAATTCTGAAACACTTTTTTTCTCTGCAAGATTTCTTGCTCTTTTTGGTAGGACGTGTATCCATTCAATTCCTTATAAACAAGTAACCCTATCTTTCTTAGCTTAGGTAAATGGTAAAAAACTTTAATCCGTTTTTTATCATTTACCTAAGCTAAGATTTGATTCATTTGGTTTCGAAAAGGAAAAGGTAATATCCCATTTCCCTGTTTTTTTAGAAGGAAAAAACGTAATAATATTTTTATTACGTTTATCCTTTATTTATATTTAGTATAGACCTCCGCTTAAATTTTAAGCTAAGCTTTACAAAATTAATGAAATTGGAGAGGTGGCTGAGAGGTCTAAAGCGGTGGATTGCTAATCCGCTGTACACAAGAGGTGTACCGAGGGTTCGAATCCCTCCCTCTCCCAATTATCGATGATGTTTCAAATTAGTCTCGATTGACAATATGGGTCGTCATCTATTCCTTACGCCCGGGGTTACGCTCAGGATCGTTTGACAAGAATCCAAAGACGAAAGGAGAAACAAAGAAAGTAACTATTGTATAAACGAGTAACTTGAGGGTAAGCATGACCTAATCTCCTTGATAATAACTGGGGTTAGCTTAAATTAAGGTATCTCAAAAATTGTGCTATATTTTTTATATATGTAAAAGCCAATTTAAGGAGATCTTTCCATTTCATTAAATGCAAAAGAAAAGAGTTACTTCGCTCATCTTCATTTTACCAGATGTAAAAAACAACAAAAACTTGCTGTTTTGTCCTTTTAATAAGATAAAAGAAATAGTTCAAAACCAAAAAATTTGATGAGGCAACAGATTCTACTTTGTATTTTGAAAAAGGAATGGTTGACTACCGAAAACTTACCGCGGCTTGCCATACAAAAGCTAAAAGAAGGAAAAAGACTGGTATGACTGGCATTACATCTACAACCGGATCGAAAATGGCATAAGCTTCTGGCAGTTTCGCAAGAGAAACGTTACTCAACCAAATAAAATCATCAAGATAGCTGTTTAGTGGGACTGTCATTTTCATTCTCCATTGAAAAGAGATTTTGTCACATACGATTACCAAGTATCGATTAACTTACTAAATACATACTATTATAGATTTTTCTATTAGCAGGACAAATAGACTCGTCCAGTTATACTTGTATTTGTACCTCCTTTTTATTACTTACCTAATTGAATCTTAAAAAAAAAATTAGGATAATTAATATTTAATTCTTTGGGATCGAAGAAAAAAATTCCTGACTTATTGCCTTTTGCAATATGGTATAATCATTGTGACGTGATCTTCTAATAAATAGATAGGTTGGGTTGACACGAGAGTAGAACCTCGAGATATTCTCAGTACGAGCTTTTTTTGGGGCGTAGCCAAGTGGTAAGGCAACGGGTTTTGGTTCTGTCACTCGGAGGTTCGAATCCTTCCGTCCCAGATTTGGTGGCAGGGGTACCTGCCGGGCTTGCCTGTACATGCAAGCAATATATAGAATCTTTCACGAAGAGATCCTAGCGGTATAGTTATTTTTTTTGTTGATATTTATATGCGAGTGTTTTTGCAAGGGCAGTGAAAAGCTGGATTGGCACTGTATAGTCTTTTTAAAATGTGCAAAACTAAGAAAGAAAAAATATATAATATCCATTTTTGTATCTCGATGGGGTACATACGTACATATATAGATACGGATAAAGGATTTATGAAATCAGCTTATTGGATGTATGCTGGACCCGCCCATATTGGTACTTTGCGAGTCGCCAGTTCTTTTAAGAATGTGCATGCTGTGATGCACGCCCCCCTTGGAGACGATTATCTCAACGTAATGCGTTCCATGTTAGAAAGAGAACGTGATTTCACTCCGGTAACAGCTAGTATAGCGGATCGCCACGTATTAGCACGTGGTTCCCAAGAAAAGGTTGCTAATAATATGAACCGAAAGGATGAGGAATAACGCCCGGATCTAATTGTCTTGACACCTACGTGTACTTCTAGCACATTGCAAGAAGATTCGCAAAATCTTGTGAATCGGGCTTTGATTTCTTCGATGTCTGATGTAATCCCCGCAGATGTTAACCATTATTGAGTGAATGAGCTTCAAGCGGCAGATAGGACCTCGGAACAGACAGTTCGTCATTATCTAAACAAAGCTATTGAAAAGGGTGCATTGAATCGGTCCGTTACAAATGTGCCTTCAGCAAATATCATAGGAATATCTACATCAGGTTTCCATAACCAACATGATTGCCGCGAATTGAAACGTTTATTGCAAGGTTCGGGAATCTTAATCAATCAAATAATTCCCGAGGGAGCGTCCTTAAAAGATTCAAAAGACTTACCGAGAGCCTGGTCCAATACAGTTCCTCACCGTGAAGCAGGTCCAATGACAGCAATTTTTTTGAAAAAAGAATTTGGGATGCCCTATGTATCAATCACTCCCGCGGGACCTTCAGATGCGGCTGATTTCATTGGACGAATCGAAGGGTATATCAACGCATGGGCTTCCGTCTTATCGGAAAAGGAAAAGGGGGTTGATTACGAACCCTACGTCGTAAACCAAACTAGATTCGTTTCACAAGCAGCTTGGTTCTCGAGAACTATTGATTGTCAGAATCCGACTGGAAAAGAAGCAGTGGTTTCCGGGGATGCGACCCATGCTGCTTCCATCACCAAAATACTCGTCAAAGAAATGGGAATTCGCGTTCGTCGTTCAGGCACTCATCGTAGGCATGACACCGAATGGTTCAACGAGCAGATCCAAGGTTTATGTGACGAGATTCTAGTCACAGAAGACCATACCGAAGTCGGAGACGCAACAGCTCGTGTCGAACCTTCCGCCATATTCGGAACTCAAACGGAGCGCCACACCGGCAAACGCATCAATATTCCGTGTGGAGTAATTCCCTCACCGGTTCATATCCAGAACTTTCCGCTGGGATATCGACCTCTCTTGGGTTATGAAGGAGCAAATCAAATAGCCGATTCAGTTCATAACTCATTCAATCCGGGTATGGAGGATTACCTATCAGACGTTTCTGGCGGTCACGATACAAAAGGGGTAGTTACAAAACTGTCATCCAATAAGGAAGATCCGAAACGGACCACCGAAAGCCAATTGGAACTTAGCAAGATCCCTGGTTTTGTGAGAAGCAAAATCAAGAGAAAAACCGAGGTGTTCGCCAAACAAAACAATATTTCGGAAATTACAATCGACATAATGTACGCGGCTAGGGAGAGCTTTAGCCCCTGATCCAACCAGATTTCATGGTAATAATTTCTGATTCAATAGGGTGTGCGATCCATATTTCACTCAAACAAGTTGGATCTAGAATCCAAGCATTCAACAACAGAGTAATCCTCCAATTCTGGATATCGCGGTAGAACCCCGCTAAAAAAAATGCGGTGGAAAGCCACATGTGACTCGGGAATTAATCGAAATCGTTCGTTCGGAATTTAGCAACCGCCACTCCCAACCCCTTCAACCCAAGGGGGATTGTTCTTGTTCCAGCTTTCGTTGCAAAGTATTATTGCCCGAAGGAACTTGAGTGGTAATAGTAATGGTGGCAACGGTATTAACAGTAACAGTATCGTAATCGGGAATAAAAACAATTTTCTATGAAGAAAAATCCATAGTCAATTTGGGGAGCGGAACCACTAATCTTTGCCGCTCCATAATCACCATAAAGGAAGGTTGGGATGTCCAACCCATATTTACCCTGCATAAAACAAGAATAATTAACAATCAGGAGGATAATACCGTGAACCCCGTTTCCATGGCATTGCAAATGTTTCTGTACTATCCCTCTTTCGTCTTGGCATACTATGTCTACATAGTATTCTTCATCCCATTGAAAATAAATGCTTTCAGGAATGTAAGGACATACTATCTATCGATCAAATCCTTTTTCGGGAAGATTTGATGTCAAATCTTCGCTAACTGGGATCGAGTGGAACGAGAAACGCAAAAGACAGTAACTAATGAAGGATTCGAGGGATAAACGCTTTCAACCCTAAATTTGCCCTATTCCTCAAAATTTTTTAATAAAACTATTATTTCGTCAGTGCGCATAGGTGCTTCATACGATCTGCACTGCACAACCCTTCAGGATTGATTGGCTCACACAAGAACACAACACAATGAGAGGCTATTAACACGAGAATGTCGCGCGGATTGCCATTTGGACTCAGTTATTTCCAGAAAGAATTAGAGGAACTAAATTTTGAACGGGATTGTTTTTCATATCCATTCCTCTTTCAGGATGATATTCATTCAATCGCTTACGGTTGTTTCGCAAAACCATACGATTCGGTCGAGAATATTTATTGTCCCGGGAAGTACAACATGGTCGGCGTGAGACGGTTAATCAAAAAGGCACGCCACCAGGACTATTCAGAAATCTTATTGAAACCTCATCAAAATTCATTTGATGAGTCATGTATTAATCCTTATATCGACGCGCTTACAAAGGGGGCATGTCTGGTTCTTGAAATGTCTACTTTGTTTCCTGCGCAATCCAAAAACTTAATTGAATGGAAATCCTTCCGTTCCATCCATTCTGTATTTCTCTTTATGGAAGGCAGATTGTCATAATCTAATTTCTTGTTAGGAGCAAAAACTTCCTACTTTGCTCATCCTGAAACTTTAATTCGAATGTTTCGTCGGCGAATCCAGGATGTTTCACTCTTAAACCTATTAAGACTTATATTACATATGCGTAGAAATCCGCCTCTATATCGGTCTGTTCAGAGGGGGGGAAGCCCGGTCACTCCACTATGGAATTTCTACATTCGTGAGACAGAGTTTTTGCCATCGCCTCCATGGGAACGGTTCTGTACATCAGGGTCAGAGTATTCTGCTGCTCTATCCGACCAAAAGAATATTGATCGAAAGGAAAAAGATAATTGTAGATCCCATTTAATTTCATTAAACGATGATTTTCGTTCGGTTGGTGGCTCGTGCATTCACTATGTAAGATACAAAAACCATTTTTCATTTGTTCTTATGGGAACCAAGGATTCGATACAAAAGTGGGTTTATCAAATTCTGACATTTGTCCAATCCAATTCCCATTGCTGGTTTCATTCGCATAAAATATGTGTTAAAAACGTAATGAAAGGTTCTGTATCTCCATCGGGTTATACATCAGGTGTTCGATCAAGACATCGAATTGTTTGGGCTGTTACTCCAAATGCGTCGTACGATACTGCCTACATAAACAAAGAATTCTTTTCCGAAGTTCCAACCTCTCTTTCAATCGGATTTATGATGGAAGGGGGTTTTCGCGATGGCACTGGACGTTCGACTAGCCGATCGAACTGGGCGACCTTGCCAGATGGTAAGATTCTGAACCGATTTGTGCATCTCTGGAAGGTTCTTCCCCTTTATTACAGCGGGTCGTGGAACAAAGATGGATTACGCAAATCGAGATATATATCGAAGTTTTCATGTGATAAGACCTTAGCTTGTAAACATAAAACTACGACACGCTGGGTCCGATGGAAATTCAATTCGGGAATTGACTCAAAAAATTTATTGATGAATTC